AAGCTTAGGTAATACTAAGTGGAGGTCCGAACTGACTGATGTTGAAAAATCAGCAGATGAGCTGTGGTTAGGGGTGAAATGCCAATCGAATTCGGAGCTAGCTGGTTCTCCCCGAAATGTGTTTAGGCGCAGCGGTTAGTGTTATAGCGTAGGGGTAAAGCACTGTCTCGGTGCGGGCTGGTAATTCGGTACCAAATCGATGCAAACTCTGAATACTACGTGTATAGCTAACCAGTAAGACTATGGGGGATAAGCTCCATTGTCAAGAGGGAAACAGCCCAGATCACCAGCTAAGGCCCCTAAATAATTACTAAGTGGTAAAGGAGGTGGGAAGACTTAAACAACCAGGAGGTTTGCTTAGAAGCAGCAATCCTTTAAAGAGTGCGTAATAGCTCACTGGTCGAGTAATCCTGCGCCGAAAATGAATGGGACTAAGTAATTTGCCGAAGCTGTGAGATTAAAAAACTAATAAATTTTAGATAATCGGTAGGGGAGCGTTCTGTTGTAGATTGAAGCGTTAGCGGAAGCGGGCGTGGACGAAGCAGAAGTGAGAATGTCGGCTTGAGTAGCGAAAACATGGGTGAGAATCCGATGCCCTGAAAACCTAAGGTTTCCTCCGGAAGGCTCGTCCGCGGGGGGTAAGTCAGGACCTAAGGCGAGGCTGAAAAGCGTAGTCGATGGACAATGGGTTAATATTCCTATACTATTCTTTATTGACAACGAGGGACGAAGACAGCTAGACTAGCCAAATATTGGTTATTGGTTTAAGTATACGAAGTGTTGAGGAGTAGAGAAAATATTCTGAGCTAAGTTACGAATACGGAATAATGTGTGCATTATCAGAAGTAGTTGATGTTATGCTTCCAAGAAAAGCTTGCACTGTCATAAATAAAGAATACCTGTACTCTAAACCGACACAGGTGGGTTGGTAGAGTATACCAAAGGGCGCGAGATAACTCTCTCTAAGGAACTCGGCAAAATAACCCTGTAACTTCGGGAGAAGGGGTACCTATTAGGTTGCAATAACAAGGTCCAAGCGACTGTTTACCAAAAACACAGGTCTCCGCTAAGTTGTAAGACAACGTATGGGGGCTGACGCCTGCCCAGTGCCGGAAGGTTAAAGAAGTTGGTTAGTTATTTACGACGCTAACGACTGAAGCCCCGGTGAACGGCGGCCGTAACTATAACGGTCCTAAGGTAGCGAAATTCCTTGTCGGGTAAGTTCCGACCCGCACGAAAGGCGTAACGATTTGGACACTGTCTCAGAGAGAGACTCGGTGAAATAGACTTGTCTGTGAAGATGCGGACTACCTGCACCAGGACAGAAAGACCCTATGAAGCTTTACTGTAACTTGAAATTGGTTTCGGGTTTTATTTGCGCAGCATAGGTGGGAGGCTTTGATGTTAGTCTTGCGGGATTAGCGGAGCCATCAGTGAGATACCACTCTAATAAAACTAGAATTCTAACCCTATACCGTTAGCCGGTTAGGGGACAGTTTCAGGCGGGCAGTTTGACTGGGGCGGTCGCCTCCCAAAAGGTAACGGAGGCGTACAAAGGTTTCCTCAGATCGGTCAGAAATCGATCGTAGAGTGCAAAGGCAGAAGGAAGCTTGACTGTGAGACCTACAAGTCGAACAGAGACGAAAGTCGGTCTTAGTGATCTGGCGATATTGAGTGGAAAAGTCGTCACTCAACGGATAAAAGTTACTCTAGGGATAACAGGCTGATCTCCCCCAAGAGTTCACATCGACGGGGAGGTTTGGCACCTCGATGTCGGCTCATCGCATCCTGGGGCGGTAGTACGTCCCAAGGGTTGGGCTGTTCGCCCATGAAAGCGGTACGTGAGCTGGGTTCAGAACGTCGTGAGACAGTTCGGTCCATATCCGGTGTAGGCGTTAGAGTATTGAGAGGATTCTTCTTTAGTACGAGAGGACCGAGAAGAACATACCGCTGGTGTACCAGTTATCATACCAATGGTAAACGCTGGGTAGCTACGTATGGAAAGGATAACCGCTGAAAGCATCTAAGTGGGAAGCCCACCTCAAGATGAGTACTCTTATTGTGAAAACAAGTAAGATCACGGCAAGACCAGCCGTTTAGATAGGCATTAAGTGCAAGTATAGTAATATATGAAGCTGAGATGTACTAACAGATCGAGGACTTGAACTTTTTTCTAGCTTTAAAAATTTATTGTCTTGGTGTTTAAAGGATAGTGGAACCACATTGATCCATTTCGAACTCAATGGTGAAACACTATAACAGTAACAATACTTAAGGAGGAGTCCTTTGGGAAGATAGCTTATGCCTAGACTTTTAAAATTTATGAAAACCTAAATATTTTCATATCAAGAAATTTGAAATACTATTCCTTAAGTTTTTGTGATTTTTGTTTAATGGAAATGGAATATGCAATTATAGAAGCAAGCGGTCGACAGTTTTGGGTAGAACCAAAAAAATTTATTGAATTTAATAGATTAATTCTTAAAATTGGCAATCCATGTTACAATGTCTTTGTATGTAAGCATTCCTCAGTAGCTCAGTGGTAGAGCAATCGGCTGTTAACCGATTGGTCGTAGGTTCAAGTCCTACCTGGGGAGATTTATATCGGTATTTGTATATTCTTGTCCAGGATATGTAGCCCTCAAGTTCTATTAAATAAAAATAAATTAGTTGATTAGATAAGTTGGATAAAAACGTATTATCCACTTTATTATTCCTCGCATTCGATAATTAGTAATTAACGTATGACTATTACAATTGGACAAACGGAGCGTAGTGGGTTATTTGACCTTGTAGATGACTGGTTAAAAAGAGATCGTTTTGTTTTTGTAGGTTGGTCAGGGTTACTATTATTTCCCTGTGCTTATTTATCTCTTGGTGGTTGGTTCACAGGAACAACTTTTGTTACTTCATGGTATACACACGGATTAGCAACTTCATATTTAGAAGGGTGTAATTTTTTAACAGCAGCAGTTTCAACACCATCAAATAGTATGGGTCATTCCCTTTTACTATTATGGGGACCAGAAGCTCAAGGTAATTTTACACGTTGGTGCCAAATCGGTGGTCTATGGGCTTTTATAGCTTTACATGGATCATTTGGTTTAATTGGATTCTGTTTACGTCAATTTGAAATTGCTCGTTTAGTAGGGATTCGTCCTTATAACGCTATAGCTTTTTCTGGGCCTATTTCAATTTTCGTTTCTGTTTTCTTATTATATCCATTAGGCCAAGCAAGTTGGTTCTTTGCACCAAGTTTTGGGGTAGCGGCTATATTCCGTTTCTTATTATTCTTACAAGGTTTCCATAACTGGACACTAAACCCATTCCATATGATGGGTGTGGCTGGTATTTTAGGTGGAGCATTATTATGTGCTATACATGGTGCTACAGTAGAGAATACTTTATTCGAAGATGGAGATGCTGCAAACACTTTCCGTGCTTTCACACCTACACAGTCTGAAGAAACATATTCTATGGTAACGGCAAACCGCTTTTGGTCACAAATTTTTGGGGTAGCGTTTTCAAACAAACGTTGGTTACATTTCTTTATGCTTTTTGTACCGGTAACAGGTTTATGGACGAGTGCAATTGGGATTGTAGGACTTGCTCTTAATTTAAGAGCCTACGATTTTGTATCACAAGAGCTTCGTGCAGCAGAAGATCCAGAATTTGAAACATTCTACACTAAAAATATTTTATTAAATGAAGGTATCCGTGCTTGGATGGCTGCACAAGATCAGCCACATGAAAACTTTGTATTCCCTGAGGAGGTTTTACCACGTGGAAACGCCCTTTAATGTTGTTGCAGGTAGAGATATTGAATCTACAGGTTTTGCTTGGTGGTCTGGTAATGCTCGTCTTATTAATGTGTCTGGTAAATTATTAGGTGCCCATGTTGCGCATGCGGGCATCATGGTTTTTTGGACAGGTGCTATGACTTTATTTGAAGTTTCTCATTTTATCCCTGAAAAACCGCTATATGAACAAGGTTTTATATTAATACCCCATTTAGCTACTTTAGGTTGGGGAGTTGGTCCAGGTGGAGAAATCATTAATACATACCCATACTTTGTTGTAGGGGTTGTACATTTAGTTTCTTCAGCAGTTTTAGGTTTTGGTGGTATATACCATTCATTAATTGGTCCAGATACGCTAGAAGAATCATTTCCATTTTTTGGTTACGATTGGCGTGATAAAAATAAAATGACATCTATTTTAGGAATTCATTTAATCTTCCTTGGCTTAGGTGCATTATTATTTGCTTTTAGAGCTATGCCAGGTAACTTATTTAGTTATGGATTATATGATACTTGGGCACCAGGTGGTGGTGACGTTCGATTTATTGAGAATCCAACTATAAACCCATTTATTATTTTTGGTTATGTATTCAAATCACCGTTTGGTGGTGATGGATGGATCACTTCAATCGATAATATGGAAGATCTTGTAGGTGGCCATATATGGGTAGGTGCGCTTTGTGTTATTGGTGGTATATTTCACATTGTAACTAAGCCATTCTCATGGGCTCGTAGAGCTTTCGTGTGGTCAGGTGAAGCTTATTTATCTTACAGTTTAGCAGCTTTATCTCTTATGGGTCTTACTGCCTCTATTTTTGTATGGTATAATAATACAGCTTACCCTAGTGAATTCTTTGGCCCTACTGGTCCTGAGGCTTCACAAGCACAAGCCTTTACTTTCTTAGTAAGAGACCAAAGACTAGGGGCAAATGTTGCTTCGGCACAAGGACCAACTGGTTTAGGAAAATACTTAATGAGATCACCAAGTGGTGAAATTATTTTTGGTGGTGAAACAATGCGTTTCTGGGATCTACGTGCTCCATGGGTAGAACCTTTACGTGGTCCAAATGGGTTAGACATTAATAAAATCAGAAATGATATTCAACCTTGGCAAGAACGTAGAGCAGCTGAGTATATGACTCATGCACCATTAGGCTCTTTAAATTCAGTGGGTGGTGTAGCTACAGAAATTAACTCTGTAAACTATGTATCACCGCGTTCTTGGTTAACATGTTCTCATTTCTTCTTAGGCTTCTTCTTATTAGTAGGTCATTGGTGGCACTCTGGTCGTGCAAGAGCTGCGGCTGCAGGTTTTGAGAAAGGAATCAACCGACAAACAGAGGCTGTACTTTCAATGCGTCCAATTGATTAACTAACTTTTAAGTAGAAAAAAACTATTTAGATAGCTTTTTTCTACTCAAAGAGAACTCTATTTTCTTATTATTTTATTGTTAATATAATTTAACTATTTTTATTAGGTTTTAAACTAATAGAAATGGATAAATTCTTTTAACAATAACCTTTGGTTCATTTTCTCCATTTTTATAACCTTTCAAAGTTAATGTACCTTGAATAATTAAATAATCTTGGACTTTATAGTACTTCAAAAAATCATTTCGATAATCACCCCAAAGTAGAAGTGTTAGTTCACTCCTAGAATCCTTTTGTCGAAGAACTGGAAATTGTACTTTTATTTGAATGGTTTCATATTCGTTATAACTTAAATGAATAGCCTTATCAATTACTTTTACAACAAAAACTGCCTCATTCATAGATATTCGATATTTTAAATTAAATAATAGAAGTTTTGCTTTTTTTTATTTGCCCTACATTTAATCTTTCTAAAAGGTTCAACATCATTTCAAAGTATTCTCGAAAATAAAAATCTAATTCTAGGATTTCCTGTTTGTTAATATTTAGTAAGTCATAGGTATAATTAATCGAAGATGTAAAATTTTGCGTATTATTTATCACTTCAATGAATGCTAAACGGTCACTAATTTTAAGACTCCATTCGAAAAAACCTGTTATTTGTCGAAATAGTTTAAATAAGAATACAGGAACTCGTTGAGTTTTTGCTTTTTGACCTGATAATTTTTCGCATAATTCAATAATTTCTTCTGATCTCCAAGCTTGGGAACTACCAGTAGCAAATATTTTATTTTTCGTCTCTTTAATAGAGAGGCTTTTGATACAAAAGAATGCGGCATCTTGGGTATCAATATAAGAGATTGTTGGAGATTCGAGAGTAATTATAATAGGTTTTTGTTCTAAAATAGGTATAGCATACTGATATATAAGACCTTGGAAAAATCCAGCATATTTAAATATAGTAAACGGTATTGTAGAACTTTCAATAAATTTTTCGATCCTATATTTCATTTGCATTAAAGTGATATATGGATAATTTTCAGAGTTTAAAATAGATAAAAATATAAAACGTTTTAATTGAATATATTTTGCTAATTCAATAACAATCAATTTACCGTACCAATCTACATGAATTAATTCAGCATTATCTTCTGATTTTGTAGTTGACGCATCAATTATTGCAGTAACGCCTTGAAAAGAAAAGGGTAAAGTTTCTGGTATTGTTAAATCGCCATAAACTAATTCAGCGCCCCATTCTTTTAAAAAGTTGGCAGCTTTTTTATTACGGACAATACAACGGACTTGAAAACCGTTTTCTAAAGCTTTTCTAACAATTTGTCGGCCTAAAGTTCCTGTTCCTCCAAGAATAAGTAGTGTCATAGTTATATGGGGTTTATAAATTTTTAAGACTTGTGTCAGATATATATAATAAAGTTATCATATGTTCCTACTTTACTATATTAATTTATATAAATTCAAATTTTAAATATACTTTCTTTTTCTTTTAATATAGAATTCTAGTTTAACAGAAAAAGAACGTACATTTAAAATTAATAACTTAAGATTAAATTGATTGAATTATAAAAGATTTATATTATAGATATAAGATAACAAGTAAAATAGTAAATTTTAAGTTTTTTAAAAATAAATGAACTTGAAAAGTAGAGCTCTCTTCTAGTTACTAAAAGAGGTAAACAGAGAAGACTAATTCGTTTTGTAACAAGTTTAGCAAGGAAAAAAACTTAAAATTTTAGAGTTGTAAGATTTTTTTAAGAAGATTGTTAATAAAAAAAGAAAAAAAGGTTTAAAAAATGATTTTTTGGGATAATTTATTACGTTACCCACGATTTTTTCTATCCTCAATGATTGGTTTAATTTTAATACTAATAAACCCTATCGTTGGAATAGTAAAAAAATTGGAAGATAAAAAAATAGTTTATATTTTTTTTATTAGTATTTTAATTACTATATTTTGGATTTTAAAGGCAATGGTTAATTTTGACTAAACTATTTTCACAAACTTATTTTATTTAGGATAATTAATTTATGACAACTAAACAATTCTTTAATTTAGTAACTTATTATGAGGATCAACCCAAAGAAGCAATCCAAGAAGTAGAGAAAACAGAAGAGGAAAAAGAAGACCAACAAGTCTATTATATTTCAACAAGTCCACAACGTAATACTTATACGACTTATTCTTCAAAATATGTCTATGAACGACGCACATCAGTAAGGGGAGAGTTAACTCGAAGTCAAAGACTTAAACGCAAAAATTCCCAAAGAAAGTTAGATGAACAACTGGATAATGATAATAAAGAGCAAAAGTTTGATAAAAAAGAGAAGAACAAAAAACGTACTCTTTTTAAAAATATTCAAGAAATTCACGAAGATACATTATATCTTCAGACAGGAGCATTTGCTCTTTTTGATACACTAGTTCGGAGTGGTATTCATTCTGTATTCGGGTACCCTGGTGGAGCAATTTTACCTATTTATGACGAATTATTTTTCTGGGAAGAAAAAAAGTTTATTAAACACTACCTCGTAAGGCATGAACAAGCAGCAACACACGCAGCTGATGGTTTTAGTAGGTCGAGTGGACAAGTAGGAGTTTGCTTTGCAACGTCAGGCCCTGGTGCAACAAATCTAGTTACTGGAATCGCTACTGCTTATTTAGATTCAATCCCTATGATTGTAATAACGGGCCAAGTTGGTACTCAATTTCTTGGTACTGATGCCTTTCAAGAAATTGATATTTATGGGATAACATTATCATTAGTTAAACATTCATATGTTGTTTTAGAATCAAGATTTTTATCACAAATTCTTGCAGAGGCAATATATGTTTCACAAAACGGTAGACCGGGTCCAGTTTTAATTGATATACCAAAAAACGTTGGACTAGAAAAAATTAAAAAATTTACTCCTTGTTATGCAACAACAGTACACAAAGTTTTAGGGTGGCGCTATAAAGTTAAAAATCAATCCGATAAAATAAGAATGGCTTTACATAGACTTTCAATATCGTCAAAGCCATTATTGTATATTGGGGGAGGTGTGATAAGTTCTAAAGCGACACGTGAATTATCAGAATTTGTTTACCGCTATAAAATTCCGGTGACGACAACATTAACTGGAAAAGGAGCTTTTAATGAAAAAAGCAGATTATCTTTAGGTATGCTCGGAATGCATGGTACTGTATCAGCAAATTTCTCTATATCAAATTGTGATTTATTAATTGCTGTTGGGGCGAGATTTGATGATCGAGTTACTGGAAAATTACAAGATTTTGCTTGTAAAGCATTTATTATTCATATTGATGTTGATGAGGCAGAAATTGGAAAAAACAAAAATGTGGGTATTGGTATCGTAGGTGATATAAAAAAAATATTACAAAAATTTTTATTACTAATGGCTCGTCCGGAACACAGCTGGTTAGAAAAGCCTTTGCGTGAAGAATTTAAGGAATGGTATAAACAAACGGCTCACTGGAAACAACAATTTCCATTATTACCGATACCTGGTGATTATTCACCATTACCTCAAACTATTGATGATGTATTATTACCACAGACTGTTATTAAGACCATATCAGAAATTAAACCTTATGCAATAATTACAACAGACGTTGGTCAACATCAAATGTGGGCTGCACAATATTCAAAATGTCAACGTCGGAAATGGTTATCTAGTGCTGGTTTGGGGACAATGGGCTTTGGGTTACCTGCTGCTATAGGGGCAGCAATAGCCTATCCCAAAGAAGATATTATTTGTATTACTGGTGATTCTAGTTTTCAAATGAATTTACAAGAGTTAGGAACAATTTCTAAGTATAATTTACGAATCAAAATTGTTATAATTAATAATCATTGGCAAGGGATGGTTCGTCAGTGGCAAGAAACTTTTTACGAGAGTAGATATTCCCATTCAAATATGTCTGAAGGGGCACCTAAATTTGATATACTGGCAAATGCTTATGGTATCAGAAATTTATATACTGAACGACAATCAGAAATATGGCGTACTTTACGAGATGCTTTGGATGGTACAGACCCTGTTTTACTTGAATGTAATGTGCTAGAGGATGAAAATTGCTATCCTATGGTGGAACCTTCTAAATCAAATAGTGAAATGTCTTTATCTCGTCAACTATCTACGACAATAGATGGTTTAGTAATAAATAAAGAAGAAGAAAAAGAGAAAGAAAAAGAGAGAATACATCTCTCTTTAGAGAAAAATAACTTAAAAGATTAAAGTTATCTTTTTAAATTAAACAAGTCTTGAATAATATTCAATTACTAACATATCATTAATTTTGAATCTCAGATCTTTCCGTTGTATTAAATTTCGAATTTTGCCAGTCAATAATTGTGCATCAAACTCTAAATGACTGTTTGAAACATTATCATTTGGATTTGAGCTTTTGCTTTGATCTAAATTAGACTTAAGTAATGCAATTGTTTTAGATTTTTTAGAAAAAGTAATAATATCATTTGCTTGGCATTGAAAACTAGGTATATTTACTTTTTTTCCATTTATCATAACATGGCCATGATTAACAAATTGTCTTGCCGCTGGTATAGTTGGAGCTAGACCTAAACGAAAAATAATATTATCTAATCGCATTTCTAAAAGTTGCATTAATAAAAAACCTGTTAGACCTTTTCTTCTTCTTGCTTCTTTAACATATCGTAACAATTGTGACTCTGTTATCCCATAGTTATAACGTAATTTTTGTTTTTCATTTAGTCTAATTTTGTAAGGTGATGCTTTTGCCTTTTTTTGTTCAGCAGTTTCTTGTTTTATTACTACTTTTCTTGTTAAGCCGGGTAAATCACCTAATTTATTAACAATCTTTAAACGAGGTCCTCTATAACGTACCATTTTAGTTAAATTATTATCTTTAATTTATTTTTTTATCTACTAATAAGCTTAAAAGAAGAATTAATTGTTTTAAATATATATATATCTTTTAATAGATATATATATTTAAAGAACAAAATAAAAAATTGTTTATTACACTAGAAACTAGTAAACTATATAATATATAAGTATAGGGCTTGTAGCTCAGTTGGAGTAGAGCACGTGGTTACGAACCACGGTGTCGGGGGTTCGAGTCCCTCCTAGCTCAAATAATATTTTATTTTTGGGGTATAGCCAAGTGGTAAGGCAGTGGACTTTGACTCCGCCATTCGTAGGTTCGAATCCTCCTACCCCAGTTTTGAATTTTTCCTTTATATTTTATCCCAGCTTTTAATTATTTTTTTATAACTTCTTATGTCTGAAGTAAGAAGCTTATTATCTCGATTTAAATAAAATTTATAAAAGAGATTTTTTTCAATTTGGGATAATAATTGTTGATCTTCAATCTCGAATGTTCGTATTGATCTTTGTAAATTAAGATTGGTCTTAACTTTATCGATTTGTAAAACTAGGATTTTCTCTTTTGCTAACGGCATATTTAAATTTTTGGTTGCAAAAATATTCGAATAAACAATAAATAAAGTTTGAGGTTTTTTTTTTAATAGTAAAGTTTTATTAGAATCACTTATGCTATCAATAAGTAATTCAAAAAAAAAAGGATCTAAATACTTAATGGATTTATAAACGGATAAGAGGTTGTTTATTTTTGTAAGAACTTTCATTTTTAAAATAAATCACTCAACTAGTAATATTATATCTTATTAGATCCTAAATAATTAAATCCTCTGCTATAAGTATAGAATAACCCTCTAAAATTTTTATTTTTTAATAATCTTTTCTAAAATAGTCAAATAAAAAGCCGTAACTATTTTTATTTGACTTCTCTCATTTTAAAATTTACCCAATAACTCAAAATTTAATTTTGAACCATCACGTACTAATTTTGTTATACCTTCTACCTCATCAACATTTGCTAACCAATAATTTATGATGGTTGTATAGTCATTTAATATATCAATACAATCATCTTTTGACATCCAAGGTTTATAAGATAATTCTTCTTTGAGTAGTTGCCAACCATTTTCTCTAGGCCAAAAAAAAAATGTCGTGATTGGCATAGTGGACTTATTTTGTAATTTTTTATCTACGGCTAGTCCTAAGTAATTTTTACTCCAAATAATCTTAAATACATACCTATTATCGTTTGTCATAATTAAATTATTTATACTTTATTAGAATTTAGAGGATTTTCTTAATAAATTTTTTACTACTTCCGTAGGCTGTACACCATTAGATAATCTACTAATTGTTCGTTCGCGATCAATATGGAAAGTTTTATTCATTGGGTTGTAAAAACCTAATTCTTCTAATACTTTACCATCACGTTTTGTTCTAACATCCATTACTACAATTTTATAAAAAGGTTGTTTCTTACGGCCACCACGCTTAAATCTGATTTTTAACATATTTACTTTAGATTTTTATAATATTTTTTTTTTAGATAAGATAAGTGGATATTTTTAGGATCTTTTATTGGTACTGATTATATAATTACAATTGATTCTAAGGTTCGTATCATCCATTCGAGACATATAAACGCCATCATTGCAGACATATCCATCCCGAATATAGTTGGTAATAAGCCTTGAAACTCTTTTAAGAATATATCGGTAATGACGATCAAACCAAACATTGGATGAATATAGGGATTAATATTTGGGAACCATTGTACAAGAAAACGTATAGATAAAGCCCAATAATATCCCTTAAGAAATAATACTGTAAATAATATTGTTAAAAAAAGATAATCTCTTCCAGTTAAATTATTTAATACCATTCCCTGAGGAAGACGATTATCCACAAAATGATATAAAAATTCTCGGATACCTCCTAATTCCATTCTTTTTTAACTCCTATTTTTAATAAATTTATATTAATGTTTTTAGTAAAAGTATCTAAAACGCTAGTATTGTATACAAAGTAATAATATTCCATATTTAAACCGTTTGTCAAATTAAAAAAAATTTCCTGCTCTAAATATAAAAAATAGGCTAACTTTTATTCTTATAATAGGTTTATATTATTTTCAAAAAAGTTTATGTAATGATATAATATATAATTATAGTAGAAAATAATTCTTTTTTCAATAGAGAAAAGAAAAATAATTTTAATAGCAATCTTTTTCACCTTGAAATTGTATTTTTATGGATAATATAAATAAGATAGATAAAAACTCGAATGAATACGAAGCTCGATGGGGGTTTTATTTAAAAAGCGAAATTCTGAATGGACGCGTTGCAATGGTTGCTTTGATTCTAATATTAGTAATCGAAATCTTTACAAAACAAACCTTATTAAGTTTACTGTCATTTTTTTAAATTTTAAAGTAGTAAATTATTAAGCATCGAGAATATTTATTTTTCTAAAAATATTTTTAATCAAAAGATATAAATAAACTAAATTGACCTTCTTTAAGTCACCTTATTGAATAATTAATAATTCAATAAGGTGACTCACTTCGCTTAGGTACTGTCTTTACCCAACTTTAGGCTTTAACCAATCGTAACCTTTTTCTTCCAATAAATTTGCTAATGTAGAATCACCAGTTTTAACAATTTGTCCATCTTGCATAACATGAATGAAATCTGGTTTTATATACTCTAATAATCTTTTATAATGAGTAATAAGTATTATACTTTTAGTTTTATTTTTCATTAATACGTTAATTGTTTCAGAAATTGATTTTAATGCATCAATATCAAGACCTGAATCTGTTTCATCTAAAATTCCTAATATAGAATCTAATAAAGCAAATTGTAAAATTTCATTTCGTTTTTTCTCTCCCCCTGAAAATCCTTCATTAACGTTTCTTGAAATAAAGCTTTCATCTAAATTGACCATTTTTAATTTTTCTCTAAGCAATTCATAAAAGAATAAGGGGTTTGCTTTTGGTAGATTCATTGAAACCTGTTTTGCATTATAAATTGCTTCAAGAAATTCTTGATTATCCACACCTGCAATCTCAACAGGGTACTGAAATGCTAAAAATATACCTAAATGAGCACGTAAATCTGGATCTAAATCGCAAATATTTTTTCCTTTGAATAAAATTTCTCCTTCTATTACGTCATACGATGGATGACCAGCAATGACCTTAGAAAGTGTACTTTTTCCCGAACCATTTGTACCCATGATTGCATGTATTTCTCCCTGAAAAATGGATAGATTAACACCTTTTAAAATCTTATTGTTATTAATATTTGCATGCAAATTTTTAATTTCTAGTAATGGTATTGTTTTATTAATCATCCAACACTCCCTTCTAATTTTATTCGTAATAAATGCTCAACCTCAGAAGCAAATTCAATTGGTAATTCATCAAAAACAATTTTACAAAAACCAGTAAGTATTAAGGTAACTGCATCCTCTGCATTAATTCCACGCTGTAATAAATAAAATAGCTGTTCTTCTCCAACCTTTGAAGTTGAAGCTTCATGTTCGATTTTTGAAGTTGAATTTTGTACTTGTATATAAGGAAATGTGTTTGCTTGCGCATCTGCTCCAAACAAGAGTGAATCACATTGAGAAAAATTACGACTATCAAAGGCCTTAGTTCCAATTTTAACTAGACCACGATAACTATTTTTTGAGTAACCACTAGAAATACCTTTAGAAATAATTTGGCTTTTAGTATTGGCTCCCACATGAATCATTTTCGTACCTGTGTCAGCTTGCTGCATATTAGTTGTCAACGCTACTGAATAAAACTCTCCTTTAGAATCGTTACCAACTAAAACACAACTAGGATATTTCCAAGTAATAGCTGATCCTGTCTCAACTTGTGTCCAAGATATCTTTGAGTTTTCTCCTACACATAATCCACGTTTTGTTACAAAGTTATAAATACCACCTTTTCCATTTTTATCCCCAGCATACCAATTTTGAACCGTTGAGTATTTGATTTCTGCATTCTTTAATGCTATTAATTCTACAATGGCAGCATGCAATTGGTTAGTATCATACTGTGGAGCTGTACAACCTTCAAGATAACTAATATAACTACCCTCTTCTGCTATAATTAAGGTACGTTCAAATTGGCCCGATTCTTTATTATTAATACGGAAATAGGTTGATAACTCTAAAGGACATCTTAAATTTTTTGGGACATAACAAAATGATCCATCAGTAAAGACAGCAGAATTTAATGCAGCAAAAAAATTATCACCAACAGGAACTACGCTCCCTAAAAATTGTTTCACTAAATGAGGATAGTTTTTAATAGCTTCTGAGATGGGGCAAAAAATAACTCCATATTTTTCTAGTTCTTCCTTAAAGGTTGTTGCAATTGAAACACTATCAAAAACTGCATCGACAGCAACATTTGCTAAACGTTTTTGTTCATTTAATGAGATTCCTAATTTATCAAATGTATCTTTTATTTCTGGGTCCACTTCGTCTAAATTCGCAAGAGTCTTTTTTGTTTTTGGGGCTGAATAATAAACAATCTTTTGGTAATCCATTTCCAAAAAATCTAATTTTGCCCAAGTAGGGCTTTTCATTTGTCTCCATTTTTTTAATGCCCCAATCCTAAAATTGAACATATAATTTGGTTCATCATTTTTTTTAATAATATTCCTTATTATTTTTTCATTTAAGCCCGGTGGGAGTGTATCAATTTCTACCTCAGTAGAAAACCCATATTTGTAGGGTTGATTTACAAGTTGTTGTAATGTAGCATTTGTATTGTTCATCATAGTAGTTTTTTAAATATATAAAATATATAGTTTGATAGGTAAAATTTTTTAATATCCCTTTTTTATGTAAGGGATTATTTATACTTAATAATATTATATAGCTTATTCTTATTATTTTTTAACCATATTAAATTGCCCTACAATTCTATTGTAGATGTAGAAGGAAAATTTTGTCAGTTTTTATTATATTAACTATAACATTATAACTTTAATATTAATTCTTTTAAATTTTAATGAGTTACAATAATTCTTAAAACTTAGAATTAAGTTTAAAATTTTTTATTTAATTTACAGCATTTTTGACATAGTTTTTAATCTAATTTTACTTTTACAAGAAAAAGTTGATCAGTTTTTCGTTAAAAACCTTTATAGAAAGCATTCTGAGTTTTTAAAAGTCAGATCGGTTTATTTCAGAGTTAGTTCATGATTTTGGAATTTTATTGAATCGACTACTATTCTATTTAATGTATAGTAATCGATTTATTTATTTAACGTTTAACTTCGACATATCGTTGAAAGATAAATCTATTATTATTTTTATTCGTTGTAAGAACTTTTGATCGAATAAAACCTAAATCAAGAGCTTGGGTAATGGTTTCAGAATAACCATAATTTAATTCTATTTTCTTTAGGAATAGATTAATTTTTTCTTTTTGTGTCCATGACTGAGAATCCGTAATTATATCATAAGATAAATTTCTTAAACCAAAAGCTAAATAATTCTGATTTGAATCCTTATATATATTAGATTTTAAGGTTTTCGAAAAATTTATAGGAACCTCAATACTTTTATTAAGATTATGCTCTACATAAGGGTGTCCTAATTTATTAATTACTTTTTTTAATATAGTAGGATTTGTATACTTCGTTTTAATAGATGTATAATGAGACATTTCTTTTATTTTAAATAAAAAAATAAACAAGTAAACTAAAAGGTAGATATAATATTTGCATAATCAAACTATACTAGATCTTTTAATGGGTGTCAAGAATTTTTTCCTCTTCAATCAACATCTTTTATTTTATAATATCATTTGTGACGAAAAATTATAATTTAAACTCACTTAACTTATAATTTTCATTGTGATACTATTTATCACAATTCGTTTTCCAAATATAACAAAACGTAAAATAGATGAATCTAAAACCAAAAATTGCCATTAACGATTAAAAGAATATTATTTTTTTTTTTCAAATCCAAATCCTAAAAAGCTTCCAAAAAATTTGGCATTTAATTTAAAATTAAATTTACTATCAAAAAATCCTTTTACTTACAAAATTATTAACTACTAATAGCTTATTAAATAGGAAATTATATACAATTGATAATTAGTTGTGAATAGTTATTCATTTGAACTAATATATTTATCATTATTATTGGGCGGTACTGGACTTGAACCAGTGACCCTCTGCTTGTAAGGCAGACGCTCTACCACTGAGCTAACCGCCCTAAAAATCACTTGATACTGCTTCCACTTTACAATCGACCTATAACTTTATGCAACTAAACTTGATGGAAATAATAATTATTATCCAGCTGGTGAAAGGACTTGAACCTTCAACCTACTGATTACAAATCAGTTGCTCTACCAATTGAGCTACACCAGCACTAATTATTCGATACTAAATCACTATACATCTGATTTATGTATCGAGGGTGAATGACGGGACTTGAACCCGCGAATGGCGGAATCACAACCCACTGCCTTAACCACTTGGCTACACCCACCTTAATACTTATAATATACTGTATATATATGTTAATTAAAAATTAAAAAAATGAAAATAAATTTCTTCTCGGTATCATTGTCTGTAAATGGTTTGACATACAAAATATATATGACCCAACCTTCTCAGATATTTGATTTATTAGAATTCTTTAATTATCAAAAAGAACTCATAATAATCGAATATAATGGAAGAATATATAATAATTTAGAGTTATATAATAAGCATTCATATTTGAAACAAAAAGATAACATAGAAGTTATTACTATTGTCGGTGGGGGTTAAAAACTTAAATTTTCAGGGTCACTGAAACTCTTCCGCGTTCTATGTCTTTTGATATTATTTTTAAAAGTATTTGATCACCAGGTTTATATAATGATGATAGATTTTGTGTTTGATTGTCTTTTTTAAAGATTTCAGAAATATGTAATAAACAGTTCACCCCTAAAATATTTACAAAAACACCAAAATATTTAATAGAAGTAACATTTCCCAAATAAGTTGGTCCACTAACTAAATTTTTATTTACCTTATTAAAAACAGCTAATTTGGAACTAATATGAGCAATATGAAAATAATCTTTAACTTCCAAAAATTTAAATGGCATAAAAAGATTTTTATTTTTTACCCTTCGATAGTATTTTGGAATATTTATATTTAATACAAAAAAAGATAAACTATTAAAAATTATTAATTTACCTTTTTCTAAGGATTTACTAAATTTACCATAAATAGTTATATTGGAAAAATCGATTTGTCTCAAACGATTCCATAAATAAATTGATTGTACCCGTTTCATTGAAATTAAAATTCGATTGGAGTTTTTATTAATATCGAGTATTAAAAACTCTCCAATATAATTAATATTTAAAAGATCGGTTAGACTAGACATTGGAGAAATAGAAATTTCCTTTAATGGTAAGAAACATACTTGCTCTAATCCAAGATCAACTAGAGCAAAATTTGATTCTATTCCTATTATAATGCCAGCTAATATATCATTAGTTTTTACTTTATAACTATATTTAGATAAGATTAAGCCAAATTTATTAAAATCAAATTTTGATGTAACGATAGATAATAACATAATTTCCCTTTAGTTTGTTTAAGATTAAAAAATTGATACATACAAAATCTATTCTTGAAATTTTATATCATAATGTTTTTCTAAATAGACTATGACAGGGTTAATAATTCCTAGGACTTCATCATTAGAGAGAGTTCGACTCTCTGATTGGAATGTTAATTTAAAACTTAAACTACAATAGCCTTCTTTTATGGGTTTTTTAGAATAATAATCAAATAGATTTATAGATTTTAATAATGGTTGAGTTAGTAAATAGATTATTTTTTTGATTTCGTATGAAAATATCGATTTATTTATTATAAAACTTAAATCTATTGAAGAAATAGGATAAGAAGAATATGGAATATAATTAATCAAATTTTTACTATGCGAAAAACGGTTTAATATTTCGGTATCAATCTCAAATAAATAAGCCTTTTTTTGTATATTATTTTTTAGGGCTAAAGTTGGATGGATTTGCCCAAATGTACCTAACTTTTGCTTTCCTATAAAAAAATCAGTCGTAAGATTAGGATGAAAGGTTGTTCCACAACGAGTTGCTGGATTCCAATAGATTGGAAGCTGTAAATTTAATTTTTCAAGTAGAGTTTCAATAATTCCTTTAGCTTCAAACCAATTTATAGACGATTTATCACTACCCCAAGTTGAATTAAATATTTTCCCTCCAAAAATTCCACTAATAACTTCTATTTCTTTTTTTTTTCCATCGGATAGTAGTTTATATACTCTTCCTAGTTCAAAAGTCTCAAAAATTTCTCCAATATTTTTATGATTAAAATTGACTTTCTCAATAAGTCCGTTTACTAAGCTTAGTCTAAGAACAGAAGAATCATTAAATAGTGGATTTTTTAATACTATCTGATTTGTAGAATCCTTCTTTATTAAAATAGAGTGAATACTTTCATTAAAACCTAAATCTAGGAAATAAGATCTTAGTCTTCTTTTGAGTTTTTCATGCTTAGTTAAAGATCCAAATTTCGTATTTGTTAATCCTAAAGGTTGAAATTTATTAAAACCAATAATCCTTATAATTTCTTCTATAATATCTACTTCTCTTTCAATATCAATTTTTCTTGCTAATGGTATAAGAACAGAAGAGTTTTGATCTGTTTGTAGATCAATTTTAAAATTAAGTAATTTTAAATTTCTTACTATTTGGAACTTATTTAAAGCAGTAGAGTTATTATAAGGCCCAATTAATTGTTTAATATTTTTATAAGAGATTTTTATTTTTTTTTCAGATTGTTTTATATATCTAGATAATAAAGAAAAATCATGCTTTAGAGTATTTTTATTAACAATAGGAATTTCAGATTTAAATTTTATCTTTTGTGTCCAAAATAAATATATCAACCTTAAGTAAGCTTGTTCTAGTAGATTTAAATCTGTTTGCTTTTCAGATTTTACTGAATAATCAGTTCGTAAATTTAATTTTTTAGATGCCTTTTTTATTTTTTTCGCGTCATATATGCCATATTGAATTAATACAGAAGAAGTATTCTCATTTACAATTGTTTTATAATTTTGAAGAAACCCTGGTATTGAGATTATTTTATTGTTAATCGTTAGAGCTAAAATATTACTGTCCAATGCAATTGTTTTTGATTCTGATATAGGAAATAAAGATTCCTCTGTTGCCCATTTAGTACTAAAAATTAAATTTTTCGTTGACGTGAGATTTTCTAAAATTTCAAGATCATAAGCAAAAAACACTTGACCTGTTTCGATCATTAAATAATTAAGCGTATCTATAATATTATTAACTGGATTAAATCCCATCAATAGTAAGCGTTTTTTTATCCAATGAGGAGATGGTTTTATCGCAATTTTTTTACTCGTTATATTGTAGAATGTTACATCTTCATTTGACTCTATAAGTTTATCACTCTTCAAATCCTTTAAAATTTTACTAAATGATTTTTTCTGTAAGTACCATTCCCATAAAGAGTAGTTATATTGCCAAAGTTTATAATTAGTAAAAATTTTATACCTTCTATTTTTTAATAGATTTCTTCCAAGGATTTCCGAATTTAAAGGATCAATATTATTTTTTATTTGTTTTAGATCTAAATTCCATATATCCCTAGATAGTTGGGAATCTAATAAAATTAAAGGTTTTATATTGATAGGTATTTCTAAAAAAAAATTAGATTTTAAAAGAGCGATAAGCTCAGTTATTAAGCCTTTTATGTTCGATACATCGGCTCGATTGGCTGTAAAACTAATATCTAAAATAATGTCAAACGTTTCAAAATAACTTTTAGTCGTAATACTTTCAATTTCAAAACCAGCTAGAGTTAATCTATTTACTAACCGTTTTAAAGTTAATTTTTGTACGCCTATTATCTCTTGTATCCACCTTAAGGAAATATACATAAATTTTTATAGTGATTAAAAAATAGCTGCATAATATATATATATAAAATAACTTGAGCTTAATTTTTATTTATTATTTAAGCTCGAATAAATGTTAAATTATTTTCCTCTGAGTACCTTTCCATAAATCTCATAAAGCGATCCCAAGCTTCCGCATTTTTCATAATATAAAGTGCTTGGAGAGTTTTTGGCTTTCCTTCAATGAATTTAGCATTAAGGTCTTTTGTGCTTAACACTCCTTCTTTATCAATCAAAAACATACCTGATATTTCACTTTCGGGTTTAATACCGCTATAGAACAAACTAGCATCTTCAAAAATAAAAGTTGCTGTCCCAGTAGTGCCATCTGTTGATCGGGTGATATTAATAGTAGGTATAGTAGTTTCTTCAACCCCTTTAATAAATTGTATTGTAGCTTTCATAATGCTCCTTAGTAAATTCTTACTATTATTTTAATATCTATAAATAATAAAGAACTATATAGGATTAAAAATAAAAAAACAACTTGACAAAAAAGATCAATTATAATTTGACTTTTTTATTGAGTTGAATTATAAATTAGCTATATCAACTTAAAATATGAATAGTATCAATACTAGTAGTAACAATTATTATTGTTATTTAAAATAATAATTTATTAAATGCATAAACTATGGTCAAAAAAACAATTCAAGTAATTTTAACGAAAGATGTTCAAGGATTAGGAAAACAAGGTACACTTATTAAAGTTAAACCAGGTTATATTAGAAATTATTTATTACCTTTAAAGCTTGCTAAAATCGCTACTATTAATTTAATTAATCAATTTGAATACCAACAAAAGGAATTAGATTTAAAACAATTAGAATTCACCAAAAAATGCGTTGGTGTCAAAGAATTATTGGAAAGTTTTGGAAAATTTACCACTAAAAAGAAAATTTCAGAAAATGGAGTATTTTATGGTAAAATTACAAAGAAACATATATTAGAATTACTAAGCAATAAAGTTGATTTACCTTTCGAGTTAAATAAAAATCAATTAGAATTACCTGAAATGAAAAAAATAGGAGAATACATTATTGAAATTAATTTAACAAGAAATGTTATAGCTAAAATTAATCTTGAAATTTTACCAGAATAAAATATTCTAGCAAGAATCGATTTATGAGTGATTTAGAATCATTAGACGTAGACTCAGTACTTCCATACAACCTTTTGGCTGAAAAATTAGTATTGGGGAGTATTTTAACAATACCAGAAGCAATCTTATTAGTGAGTGAAAAATTGCCAATTGATGCTTTCTATTTAAATACACATCAAATTATTTATAAAGCTTTACTAATTCTATATGCAGAAGGAAAAACAATTGATTATATAAATTTGATTACCTGGATACAAGATAATGGTTTTTTACTAAAGATCGGGGGAGCAAATATTCTTCTTGATCTTTTAAATCAAATTAATAGATTAACGAATCTTGAAGAATATATAGCATTAATTTATGAAAAATATTTAAGAAGATCATTAATTAAACTTGGTGAAGAAATAATTGAGAATGGCTATTTAACTGAAATTCCTTTGGAAACAATTTTTACAAAAATTGAACAAAGTTTTTTTCTATTATCAGAAAATAAATCAAGACAACATTTAATAAGCGTTGAGCAAGGTTTACAACAAGTTCTTAAAGAAATTGAAGAAGGTCTACGAGTACCAAGATTACCAGGACTAAAGACTACCTTTGTAGAGTTTGACATAATAACTCAAGGATTCCAAAATTCAGATCTTATAATTATTGCTGGACGACCTTCGATGGGAAAAACTGCTTTTGCTTTTAATTTAGCAAAAAATATTGCCCAAAATCATAATACTGGGGTCGTTTTTTTTAGTTTAGAAATGACTAGACAACAATTACTATATCGTTTATTAGCATCTGAAGTTGAAATAACAAATACAAGATTACGTGCCGCAAGGATCAAAGAAACAGAATGGCTCAAAATAAATGCTACAATTCATGATTTATCAAACTTAAAGCTTTTTATTGACGACACTCCCGACTTATCTGTTGGTGAAATAAAATTAAAAATAAAAACTATTGATCTTGAGTCATCCAAAAATGTCAGCTTAATCGTAATTGATTATTTACAATTATTAGAAGGGGTAGAGAAAAACTCAACTCGAGTTCAAGAACTTTCCAAAATTACTCGGGATTTAAAAAAATTAGCACGTGACTTAAATTTACCAATTATCGTTCTATCTCAGCTAAGTCGAAATGTAGAGAGCAGAGTCAATAAAAAACCAATTTTAGCTGATCTAAGAGAAAGTGGTTGTATTAGTTTCTTAGCTAAAAAATATATAAAAAAAATTAGTGATAAAAAAAAATTTTTTATTTTTTGTTGGACTGGTAATTTTATAACTAAGCAAAAAATCTTAAATATAAAGTTAACTGGGCAAAAACCTATCTATAAATTAGATAGTAATTTAAATTGGGGAGTACTAATCACTAGTAACCATAAAATTTTAACAAATAAGGGCTGGAAAAAAATCAATCAACTGATTCACAATAATTTTATTAGTGCCAAACTATTACTAGGTGTTAAATCCCTAAATAATTTGAATAACTATTCTATAACATGGGAAAAAGTTAATAAAATCAGTTACTACGATTTGGCACCTGTTTATGATTTACATATTTCAAATTATTCAAATTATTTAACTAATCATTTAATTATTCACAATTCTATTGAACAAGATGCAGATATTGTTATTATGCTTTATCGTGAAGATTATTATAATCAAGAAACTCCCGAAAAAAATATTATCGAGCTAATCATTGCTAAACATAGAAATGGACCAATTGGGTCAACAAAATTAATCTTTGATCCAAAATACCTTAGATTTTTTAATTTATAATATAAGAATTTATCTAACCAAAAATTATTGATATTTAAAAATATTTATTATCATAATTTTGAGGATAAATTGTGACTGATTCCAATCTCATTAGCAAAAATGGAAAATAAAATTTTATAATAAATAAATTTAGGATTTGACCAGAAAGGGAAAATTAGATAACGTTATATTGTAATTACAATACATTTTTAGTCTGAAAGAGCGTCCTTAGTTCAGTTGGTAGAACATAGGTCTCCAAAACCTAGTGTCGAGGGTTCAAGTCCTTCAGGACGCGTATTATCAAAAAAAAAAAAGAAACTAGAAATTTTAAAACTCTTAATAATTTTAAAACTATTAAATTCAAATAAAAAATATATATGGCAAAAAAAGTAACAAGTATAATAAAGCTTGCTTTATCTGCAGGGAAAGCGGTTCCAGCACCACCTGTAGGTCCAGCTCTTAGTCAACATGGTGTAAATATTTCCGCTTTTTGTAAAGAATACAATGCAAGAACAAATGATCAAATTGGTTTAATTATTCCAGTTGAAATATCTGTTTATGAAGATAGATCATATACATTTATACTAAAAACACCGCCTGCTTCTGTATTATTAGTTAAAGCGACTAATATAAAAAAAGGTGCCTCAGAGCCTAATCGCCAAAATGTAGGATCAGTCACGAAAAGTGAAATAGAAGAAATTGCCAAAATAAAGTTACCTGATTTAAACACAAAAAATTTAACTAGCGCTTGTAAGATTATTGAAGGAACTGCAAAAAATATGGGAATTACAATAACAGAATAATATTTAATTTAATGGGTCGAAAAAAGAATGAAGAAATTAAATAAGCGAACGAAAGAAAATCGAGGAAAAATAGAGAAACGCTTATATAACCAAAATGAGGCTATTCGGCTTCTAAAAGAAACTGCAAATGCTAATTTTATAGAATCTGTCGAAGCACATATCTCTTTATCAATTGATCCTAAATATAGTGATCAACAATTGCGTAGTACTTTAATTTTACCTAAAGGAACTGGGAAAACAAAACGTATAGCAGTCTTAATGCCTTTAGAAGCTATTACGGCCGAATATAAAAATTTGGCTGATGTAATCGGTTCTGATGATTTAATTGAAACAATTACTAAAGGTAATCTTGATTTTGATATATTAATTGCTACACCTGATATGATGCCAAAATTGGCAAAACTAGGAAGAATTTTAGGACCAAAAGGTCTAATGCCATCACCAAAAGCTGGAACAGTAACGAATGATATCAAGTTAACGTTAGAAGAATTTAAAAAAGGTAAATTAGAATACCGAGCTGATAAAACGGGTATTGTTCATTTATTAATTGGTAAAAGTAATTTTACTGATTCTGATTTATTAGAAAATTTGGTTGCTGTTTATAATTCAATCGAAAATAATAAACCCCCTGGGGTGAAGGGTCGTTATTTTAAAACGTTTCATATTTGTAGTACCATGGGACCTTCTATTGAACTTGATATTTCTACACTTTAAAGAAATTATCTTTATACTCTTTTGACAAACGAATTAAAAACTAAAAAAATATATATATATGACTGAAAAAATTTCGAACCTAATTGAAGAATTTAAAACGTTAACATTATTAGAAGCTGCTGAATTAGTAAAGGCTATAGAAGAAACATTTGATGTTGATGCTTCTGCTGGAGGGGGTGTAATGATGATGAATGCAGGAGCTCCAGCTTCCGATGATAGTACAAGTGGTGAAGAAAAAACAGAATTCGATGTTAGCTTAGATGAAGTTCCTAAGGATAAAAAAATATCTATTTTAAAAATAGTACGATCTGTAACAGAACTAGGGCTAAAAGAAGCTAAAGAAGTAGTTGAAAATACACCAAAAGTTATTAAAGAAGGATTAACTAAAGCTGCAGCAGAGGAGACTAAAAAAGTACTGGAAGAAGCAGGGGCTGTTGTAACATTAAAATAATATACTCGTTTAATTATTAATTCTATATTTGTCTAGAAGCAAATATAGAATTAATAATCATTATTGTTTGGAGTTTTTATATTTTATACTGGAACATCTTCTTCTACGTGAACCTCAATTTCGCAATCTGCCGTAGGATAAGCTGCACATGTTAAGATAAAATTCTGTGCTAATGCAACATCTGTTAAAAAACTTTGGTCAGATTGGTCTACCTCTCCTTTTACTAGTCTACCCGCACATGAAGAACAAGCTCCTGCACGGCAAGAATATGGTAGATCTGCACCTTCTTCTTCAGCTTGATCTAAAATATATACATCTGATGCACAATCAAAGGTTTGATCGATACTGTGTTCTTCACTGAAAATATGTATTTTGTAATTTGCCATAGTATTATATTTGCTTTAAAATTTGTAAATAGTACAAGTAAAATTTATTTTTATTTAAATAATAACATAAGATATAATACTAAGAGTTGAGTCTGTTGTCAAATTTAGCATACGGATATATAAACTCCATCGTAAGAAAGTCAAAAATCTGTTCACTTAATAGGAGCTTCTCATAAATGGCATTACCATGGTATCGTGTTCATACTGTAGTTCTTAATGACCCAGGTAGACTAATTGCAGTTCATTTAATGCACACAGGACTAGTAGCTGGCTGGGCTGGATCAATGGCATTATACGAATTATCTATATTCGATTTTTCAGACCCTATTCTAAATCCAATGTGGCGTCAAGGTATGTTTGTTATGCCTTTTATGACAAGATTAGGTGTTTCTGATTCTTGGACTGGCTGGGATATAGCTGGAGAAAGATCTGAACCAATTGCAAGTTTATGGTGTTATGAAGGAGTCGCTTATACTCATATTATATTATCAGGTCTTTGTTTCCTAGCTGCTGTTTGGCATTGGGTTTATTGGGATCTTGAATTATTCCGTGACCCAAGAACAGGTGAACCTTCTTTAGATTTACCAAAAATTTTTGGAATACATTTATTTTTATCTGGCTTATTATGTTTTGGTTTTGGTGCATTCCATGTGACTGGATTTTTCGGACCAGGAATTTGGGTTTCTGATGCATATGGTTTAACAGGTCAAGTTCAACCAGTAGCACCTTCATGGGGTCCCTCAGGTTTTAATCCTTTTAATCCAGGTGGAATAGCTTCCCATCATATGGCAGCTGGTAGTTTTGGTGTTTTAGCTGGTGGTTTTCATTTAACTTTAAGACCGCCTCAACGCTTATACCGAGCTTTAAGAATGGGGAATATTGAAACAGTATTATCAAGTAGTATTGCAGCGGTTTTCTTTGCAGCATTTATTACTTCAGGAACTATGTGGTATGGTTCTGCAACAACTCCAATCGAATTATTTGGACCAACAAGATATCAATGGGATAGTGGTTATTTCCAACAAGAAATTGAACGCCGCGTTGAAGTATCGTTAAATGAAGGCTTATCAGAAAGCGAGGCTTGGTCAAGTCTTCCAGACAAATTAGCATTTTATGATTATATTGGTAATAACCCAGCGAAAGGTGGTTTATTTAGATCTGGTCCTATGAACAAAGGTGATGGTATAGCAGAAGCTTGGTTAGGTCATCCAATTTTTAGAGATCGTGAAGGTCGAGAATTATCGGTACGTCGTATGCCAGCCTTTTTTGAAACATTCCCTGTAATTTTAATTGATAAAGATGGTATTATTCGTGCAGATATACCATTTAGACGTGCAGAATCAAAATATAGCATTGAACAAGTTGGTGTTAATGTAAGTTTTTATGGTGGTAAATTAAATGGGCAATCGTTTAAAGATGCGCCAACTGTGAAAAAATTTGCTCGTAAGGCTCAACTTGGTGAAGTGTTTGAGTTTGATAGAACAAGTTTAGAGTCTGATGGTGTATTTAGAAGTAGCCCACGTGGTTGGTATACTTTTGGTCATTTAAATTTAGCCCTATTGTTCTTCTTAGGTCATTTATGGCATGGTTCTAGAACTATATTCCGTGATGTATTTACAGGAATCGGTTCAGAGGTTACAGAACAAGTAGAGTTTGGTGCATTCCAAAAATTAGGTGATGAAACAACTCGTAGACAAGGTGTAGTATAATCCAAATAAATTTTTAATTAATTACAAGGAAAAAATATGGGTATAGATTTTTCACAACTTTCACAACCAGCATTAGTATATTCAGTTTTACTAATTGGAACATTAATGGTTCTTTTTTTTGCTGTTTTCTTCCGTGATCCACCTAAAATATTAAAAGAATAATTGTAAATTATCTTTCCTTTCTATTTTTATTTTATATAGAAAGGAAAGATAATTTATAAGGATTAGTCTTCATGTTCTTCAAAAGGATCTCTTAAAAGTTTTGACCCTGGTCCAAAGGCTGTATAGGTTGAGTAAGCAGTAATCCCTATTAATAAACTTGAGACAAATATTATTAAAATTGTAGATGTTTCCATAGTTTTTACGAAAATTATAATTATTAAATTATTATACTTACAAAAAATTGTTATTGATTAACTTAAATTAAACTTTATTAAATTATGGCTTTTAAAACAAAATTAGGTGATATTTTAAGACCTTTAAATTCTGAATATGGTAAAGTAGCACCAGGTTGGGCTACAACACTAATTATGGGCATAGCTATGTTATTATTTTTGGTCTTCTTAATAATTATATTACAAATATATAATTCTTCATTAATTTTAAATGATGTTGATGTAGATTGGCAGAGCTTAGGGAATTAATCTGAAATTTAATGTTTAAGCCTATAAAAATTATGATTTTTTTATAGGCTTAAATATTAAGTTTCAGAGTAATTAATAGTTTTAATTCTAACCACCCCTACTTCCAACTTCCTTTCTCTAAATCCACCATTATCTTTAAACGGCAACTTTTTCTTCTGCGACTTCAACAATTTTTAACTGAGGTTTTTTAGGTAAGCCAGTATAACTACTTACAAATTGTTCAAACTCTTTTCCATCAATTGTTTCAATCTGCGTTAATAATGTTGCTAATTGATCTAATAGTAATCTATTTCTTTCTAATGTAACACAAGCTTTTTCAAAGCCATCTTCCACCATTTCAATAATTTGTAAATCAATTTTATCTGCAATATCAAGAAAACAATCAGGTCTAGTTTGTACACTTCTTCCAAAAAATATTGTAGGTTTTGGTAGCTCCATAGCCATTGGTGTTAAACTTGACATACCAAATCTTGTCACCATTTGTCTTGCTAAAGAATTTACTTTGAAAAAATCATTACTTGCACCACTAGTTATTTCCATTGTACCAAAAATTACTTTTTCTGCTGCCCGACCACCAAGGGTTCCTATTAATCTAGAAGATAATTGCCCTCTTGTCATTAAAGGTTGCTCGTCAGGTGTGAACCAAGTTAGTCCTTGCGCACGCCCGCGTGGTATTAAAGTTACTTTCTGAACATCATCATGATTTTTTAATAAAGTACCTGTTAAAGCATGGCCGACTTCGTGATAAGCTACTAACCTTTTATTTCTAGAATCATTTAAAAGGACTCCTTCTAATCCAGCAATTATTCTATCAATTGCAGTGTAAATTTGTTTAATTGTTATCGTTTCTAAATTAGCTCGAGCAGTTAAAATAGCTGCTTCATTAAGGATATTAGCTAAATCCGCTCCAGAAAAACCAGCTGTACGTTGTGCAATATATTTTAGTGAAGTTTTTGAGTCTATTTTTTTATCGCGGCTATGAACTTTTAATATTTCTATACGGCCATAAATATTTGGTAAATAAACAGTTATTTGTCTATCGAAACGACCTGGACGTAATAAAGCAGAATCTAATACATCAGCTCTATTTGTAGCAGCAATGACTATTATACCACTTGTAGGTTTAAACCCATCCATTTCTGTTAAGATTTGATTTAATGTTTGTTCTCTTTCATCATTCGTTCCCCCTACACCTGTACCACGTTGTCTTCCAATTGCATCAATCTCATCAATAAATAAGATACAAGGAGAATTTCGTTCAGCAGTTTCAAACAAGTCACGAACTCGTGAAGCACCAATCCCAACAAACATTTCTACAAATTCAGATCCAGAAATACTAATAAATGGTACTCCAGCCTCTCCAGCAATTGCTTTTGCTAGTAAAGTTTTACCCGTCCCTGGTGGTCCGACAATGATTACTCCTTTTGGTGGGTTAGCACCAACAGCTGTAAAGAGTTGAGGCATTTTTAAAAATGAGACAAATTCTTCAAATTCTTGTTTAGCTTCATCAATTCCAGCAACATCATTAAAGGAAACACCAGTATTTGCATCCAATTGAATTTTTGCTCGAGCTTTACGTATATTACCAAAGAAATCATAATTGCTTCCTTCAGAGAAAAAAAGTCTATAAACAACTATAAGTAAAACTGGGATTAATAAAACGCTTAAAATAGGCCAAACAGACTCAAATGTTACAACTGGGAAAGCTGTAAAATCTATCTTATAATCACGTAATGTTAAAATTAAAGAAGAATTCCTCACAGGTACTTTAACACCAATTGGTTGGAAATCTGGACTATTAAAAAGTGCAAAAATTCTCTCTAAACTAAGTAGTGGAGCTACTTTTAGTAAATTCTGATCTAAAGAATCAAAGGTATTAAACACTACCATTTCTGCGTTTTCATATAGATCTACCTTTTTTATATCTCCATGTTCTAAATAACGTAAAAAAGCATCATATGACAGCATTTTAGTTGGATGACTATTTTTAAAATTAATTAAATTTGTTTGTAAATCAGTAAAATTATCCCATTTCAAATAAACAAACCCCGTAATAAGTGCTAACCCAACTAAAACAATAATAAAATTCCTTGAGGTTTCATTTTTCATGAATCTTTCTCCTTAGCGTATGTTAATAATAATTTATTATTAACATTTATTGTTTTAAGAAACAACTAAGTAAGAATTTTATGTAAACTTTATTAGATAGATTCTATAATATATTTTATAACTATTAATTAATTTATAATAATAATAATAATATTATGGTAGATAGAGGAGCAAAAGTAAGAATTTTACGAAAAGAATCATATTGGTATAATGATATTGGAACTGTTGCTGTTATAGAAAAAGGTGGTTCAAATTATCCTATTTTAGTAAGATTTGTTAAGGTTAATTATAGTGGTACGAACACAGCAAATTTTAAATTAGAGGAAGTCGAGGCAGTATAATAGATAAGGTATACAATCATTTTCTTCTATAATTAGATAGAAGAAAATGATTGTATACCTTATCTATTATTTATAATTATATAACTCGGTAGATACACCAGGAGAAAGATCTAATGATAATAAAATATTTACTATTTCTTTTGAGTCAGATTCAATATCGATAATTTTCTTATATCGACGGATTTCAAATTGTTCACGAGAATCCTTATTAACATGAGGAGATCTTAAAACACAATAAGACCTTTTTTTTGTAGGGAAAGATATAGGCCCTGCAACCTTTAGAACGGATTTTTCATTAATTAAAACATCTGAAATTTTTTTACAACACTCATTTAAAACTAAATGATTAAAAGACTGTAAAGTAATGCGTATTTTTTCGTTTGACATAATATAAAAATATTATTTATTGAATAATTTTTGAAACAACTCCAGCCCCAATCGTTCTTCCACCTTCTCGAATAGCAAACCTCATACCTTCTTCAATAGCAATTAAAGAAATTAATTTAGCTGTCATTTTAACACGATCTCCAGGCATAACCATTAAAGTTTTTTCGCCTTCGTCAGTGACAAAGCTTAAAATTTCACCTGTAACATCTGTTGTTCGTACATAAAATTGAGGTCTATAGCCTGGGAAGAAAGGAGTATGACGTCCACCTTCTTCTTTCGTTAAAATATAAAGCTCAGATTCAAAAGTGTTATGAGGTGTAATTGTTCCTGGTTTTGCTAAAACCATTCCACGTTCTATTTCAGTTTTTTGTAATCCACGTAATAAAATCCCTACATTATCACCTGCAACACCTTCGTCTAAAGTTTTTTGGAACATCTCAACACCAGTTACTGTTGTTGATTTTGTATCACCTAAACCAACTAAATCTACGGCCTCACCAACTTTTATCATACCACGATCAATTTTACCAGTGGCTACTGTACCTCTACCAGTAATTGAGAAAACATCTTCAATAGCCATTAAGAAGGATTTGTCTACGTCTCTAATAGGTGTTGGAATGTAATTATCCACAGATTCCATTAAATTATAGATTTTATCAACCCATTTATTATCACCTTTCTTTAAACTGGGTTCATTACTTATAGCATCAAGAGCTTGTAATGCTGAACCTGTTACTATAGGGATATCATCCCCAGGAAAATCATAATTAGAAAGTAATTCTCTAACTTCTAATTCTACTAGCTCTACTAATTCAAGATCATCAACTTGATCTTCTTTATTTAAAAATACAACAATGTGCGGTACACCAACTTGTTTTGATAATAGTATATGCTCACGAGTTTGAGGCATCGGACCATCAGCAGCTGAAACAACAAGAATTGCTCCATCCATTTGGGCTGCACCCGTAATCATATTTTTAACATAATCTGCATGACCAGGGCAGTCTACGTGTGCATAATGGCGTGTATCTGTCTCATATTCTACATGGGCTGTATTAATTGTAATTCCACGTGCACGCTCTTCAGGGGCAGCATCAATATCTTCATATTTTTTTGCATTTGCATCACCCGATAATGATAAAACTGCAGTAATTGCAGCAGTTAATGTAGTTTTACCATGATCTACGTGTCCAATTGTTCCAATATTAATATGTGGTTTTGTACGATCATATTTTTCACGAGCCATAATATATACTCCTTTTTTATATTTTATATCTTTTACTTTTGGCGATTAATTAAATGTTATTTAATTAATATAGAACACTAATTATGAACGGAAATGTGCAAAGGCTTTATTTGATCTTGCCATTCTATGGGTTTCATCTCTTTTTCGAATTGCGTTTCCCGAACCTTTAGAAGCATCAATAATTTCATTTGCCAACTTTATAGCTATCGTTTTACCAGAACGAGCTCTAGCAAATTGGATAATCCAGCATAACCCTAAATTAATACCCCTAAATTTTTTGACTTCGATTGGAACTTGATAAGTAGAACCACCAACACGCTTAGATTTGATTTTAACTGCTGGACTAACATTTTTAACTGCTTTTTCAAAAATTTTTAATGGTTGACTATTCGTTCTCTGTTTTATAATATCAAAAGCTTCATAAATTATTTTTTGGGCTACAGTTTTTTTTCCGCTTTTTAAAATTTTTGATATCATTAAATTAACTAAAAAACTATCATAAACTGCATCTGCAACCGGAAATTTTCTCTTTTTATTTGTGCGACGGGACATAATTTTTTTATTAATTATTATTATTATTATTTTACTGGTTTTTTCATACCATATTTTGAACGACCTTGGCGTCGATCTTTTACTCCAATTGTATCAAGCGTTCCTCTTATAATATGGTAACGTACACCAGGTAAATCTTTTACTCTTCCTCCACGAAGTAGGACGACAGAATGCTCTTGTAAATTATGGCCAATACCAGGAATATATGCTGTTACCTCAAATCCAGAAGTTAATCTCACTCGAGCAACTTTTCTTATTGCTGAGTTTGGTTTTTTTGGTGTAATTGTATGAACTCGAGTGCATACACCTCTACGTTGCGGACAACTTTTTAATGCAGGTGACTTTGTTCTAGGCTGAATTTTTTTACGACGTGCTCGAATAAGTTGTTGTATAGTGGGCATATATATATAATATCAATTTAATTAGTTTATTCATTTAAGCTAGCAGCGGCATCTTCAATCTTATATTTTTTTAAAAACCTTTCAACGCGGCCTTCAGTATCAATAATTCTTTGCGAACCAGTATAAAACGGATGATTACCCGACCAAATATCCACATGTAATTCAGGTTTTGTTGAGCCCACAATCATAATTAATTGGCCATCATAATAAACTTTGGTTTCATTAAACCATTTAGGATGTATATTTTCTTTTGGCATAGTAATTAGCAATAATGTTTATAAGAAGTACAGATTTTTTAATTAGCGTTTCGAGTATTGGGACGCTTTTCGAGCTTTCTTTAAACCATACTTACGACGTTCTTTAATTCGTGCATCGCGCTTTAAAAAACCTTCAAATTTTAATACAGGTCGAAAATTTACTTTATCAATTTTACAAAGAGCTCTAGCAATGCCTAATTTAATAGAATCAGCTTGACCCGTTAAACCACCACCTTTAACATTCGCTATAATTTTATATTTATTCTCTAACTTTACCTTTTTTAAGGGCAAGTTTATCTGATTTAAATAAGTAAAATTTTGTTGGAAGTAATGCTCGGCTTTATGACCATTAACTTCACAAGTGATTTGAGAAGTTGATTCTGAAAAAGGTACTAGGTAAACAATTGCTGTAGATTCTTTTTTTCTACCAATCCCATAAATATTACTATGTGTTTGATTTTTATTGTTCATAAACTTTAATTTTTATAATTCTATAGTTTTAGGCTTTTGCGACATATGAGGATGTTCTTCACCTTTATATACTTTTAGTTTTGTAAATAATTTTCTCCCTAAGCGATTTTTGGGAAGCATTCCTTTAACAGCTTTTTCAATAATGCGTTCTGGGAGACGCAATTGTAGTTCTTCAAAGTTTTCAATTGTTTTTCCCCCAGGTCTACCTGAATGACGGAAATATATTTTTTGGGATCTTTTTTTTCCAGTTACATTTATTTTATTTGCATTGATTATGATAATATAATCACCTATATCTTGAGCAGGAGTAAAGATAGTTTTATTTTTCCCCCTTAAAAGATTAGAAACTTCTGTAGCTAATCTTCCTAAGCATTTATCTTTTGCATCAATAACATACCATTGTTGTTTTAAATTAAGCTTCGACGGAACAAAAGTATCTTTCATAAAAATAGTATTAATAGTAAATTATAAAATAAAGTTAAACCTGAGTAGAAAATTACAATACCATAACTTTTTAATTAAAAAGGGGGTTCATAAAAAATACGTAAATTTTTTTCTATTTCAGCTATTGATTTTGGACCTAAACCTTTTATATCTTTCAAATAGGGAGGACCAGAGGAATCATAGTCTAATAATTCCCACGTAAAATTAATATTAGCGTTCTTTAAGGCTTTAATTATACGGTTAGATAAATTTAAATACTCTAAAGAACCATCCTCCATATCATTAACTCTTTTTAGTAACATCTCTTCAGGTGTAGTAACGCTTTCCGTAACTTCCTCTTTTTTGTTTACAGTAGCTATCAAGTTTTTTGCGGGGGAAATATTTTCTTCTTTTCCCCTATTAGAGGTTTCCCGATCTTTTGTTAAATTTTTCTTTTCTTGATCATCAATATCAATTTTATTTTCTAGAATTTGTTTTTCGCTCACCAATTCCCCTAAGCAAGGAAATTCAATTTTATTGATCGTTGATAGCATATATCCTATCATATTCTTAGCTTGTATCAAGGCTTGATGAGGTAATAAACTACCGTTTGTGAAAATTTCTAAATGAAGTTCTACATTCGTGTTTTCAATATGTTGTGGCAATGTTTTCACATAAGAATTTACTTTTACGACTGGAGCAAAATTAGAATCAATCGGAAGAAAATATGTTGAACCCTCAAGTTTTTGGTCTTTAGCTAAAACATAAGCTTTACCATGTTCTAATTTTAAGTGTATCTCGACGAATGAATTATCAGAAATTGTCAGTAGATAATTATTAGGATTTAATACTTTAATACCCTTAGAAAATTTTATTGCTCCAGCCGTTACTACAGCTGGACCTTGGATTTTTAATAGACCATGGTAGGATTGACCAACTTTATTATCATCTTTAAAAATAATTTCTTTCAAATTCAACATAACTTCAAGAAAGTCTTCACGAACCCCATCTAAAAGATTAAATTCATTATGTGTCACATCAGGAAGTCGAACACCAGTAATTTTAAGCCCATATAGATTTGATAATAAAACACGTCGCAGCATATTACCAATTGTACTACCTTCACTTTGTTCTAATGAAGTAAAAACAAAATGACCGTAATGCTCACTAGGACTTAGCAAATCTGCATCAACACATTTACATTTGCTAATGTTTTGCATCGCTAACCTCCTTGTTTTTAGTTCTTATTTTCATTGTAGTCTATTATATAAATATCTCCAATCTATACTCGTCTACGCTTCGGAGGGCGACATCCATTATAAGGGATAAATGTTACATCTTTAATAGAAACAACTCTTATTCCTTTTTGGTAAACAGCTCTAATAGCTGGTTCTCTACCTGGCCCTGATCCTTTTACAACAACTTCGAGTCTTTTAAGACCATAGGCTTCTTTTGCTATTAACGCAGCCTTTTCAGCTGCCTTTTGTGAAGCAAAAGGTGTTCCTTTTCGAGAACCTTTAAAATCAACAGTACCTGACGATGCCCACGATAGCGTATTTCCATTTAAATCCGTTATTGTTACAATTGTATTGTTAAAGGTAGCATGAACATGCATTGTACCAGTAACAATAGTTCGCTTTATTTTTTTTTTCATTTTTTAGATCTTCCAACCTGAGATTAAATTTTTTAAGTATGATTTATTTACTTTTCCCTGCTACTGTTTTTTTTCCTCCTCTTTTAGTTCTTGCATTGGTTCTTGTTCTTTGTCCTCTAACAGGTAATCCAGCTCGGTGACGGCGACCTTTAATAGAACCATTTTCCATTAACCTTTTTATATTTAAATTTGTTAAACGGTATAAATCAGCTTCAAGTTGATAGTCTTTTTCTAAAACTTTTCTGAGATTGCTAATATCTTCATCTGATAAATCTTTAGTTCGCAACCCTTCTGCATCAAAGTTTTCTAATCCTGCTTTTTCCAAGATCTCTTTTGCTCGAGATAAACCAATTCCATAAATTGCTGTTAAAGCATACTTAATCTTTTTATTATTTGCTAAATCTCTTCCAAGAAATCGAACCATATTTTCTCTCCATTGTCTTTTTTAATTTAACCTTGTCGTTGCTTATGTTTAAGATTACTACAAATTACTTGTACTCTACCATGTCTTCGTATAATCCTACATTTTTCGCACATTTTTTTTACGGAAGGTCTAACTTTCATATTTAAATAAATTATTTTTTTTTAATTTTTTAATACTTAAAACATAGTTTCAGCGTTTAATAAGTTTTGTACTTTTCTAAATGTATCTACTAGTACATTAACTAAAATAAGTTGAGAAGTTAATCCAAACCCACGTAAATTTAAATCACCAATTGGTAATACATACTCTAAACCATTAAGTAATATAAGGACAACCACAAGAAAAACAGCATTTAAGATTGTTAACCTTTTAATAGTAATTGATAAATAATTTTTTGTAGATTTACCTGGATTAATCCCTCTTATAGTTACAGAATTTTTACGGAACTGCTCCGTCATATCTTTTGGATCTAAAAGAATAGTAGAATAAAATGATGTAAAAAAAAAAACTAGAATTCCATAAGCGGACCAATAGAAAACTTTTCCAATTACTAAAATTAAATTTGTTGAAAGCGAATTTAAAAACGAAAAAAATTCTATAGTAAGTAATTGCCCATAGAGAAAATTTGTGATAGAAGATAAAACTACCATAACGGAAGATGTAAATACTAAAGGCATTACCCCTGCTTGATTAACTCGAAGAGGTAAATTACTTTGATTCCATAATGAAAATTTATTAACATTTCGTAATAATTGACTTGCTGAAACTAATGGGATTTTTACCATAGCTTCATTTATATAGATACATCCAATTGTTGTCAATAAAAATATTCCACTAATAAAAATACTAATTAAAATATTTTGTTTTGATAAAACTAGAGCCATAGATTTAAGTTGATCAGGGAAATTAGAAACAATATTAAAGCAAATCAATATTGATGTACCATTTCCAATACCATTTTTAGTAATTAATTCACTAAACCATAGTATAATCATGGAACCAGAGATTAAAGTTAAACTTAGTTGTGTTAAAACAAAGATGTTCCAATTAAATATTAAGGAACGAAAACTATAAGTTGTAACAATACTTGCAATAATGGAACAAAAAAATGTTAAGTATCTTGTATAATCTGTCAGTTTACGACGACCATACTCACCTTCTTCTTTTTGTAATTTTAACAGAGCCGGATTAATTGTTGTTAAAAGTTGAATTATTATAGAAGCATTTATATTAGGTAAAATTCCAAGACTTAAAATACTAAACGAGGCATTACCTCCACCAGAAAAACTATTTAAAATTGTTGCAACTGCTGTTGTTGAAGTATTTGGTTCTAGCAAAGGAGAAAAAGTCTTTACATCTATATAAGGCAAAGGTATAAAGCTACCTATACGAACTAATGTAAGCAAGCCAATGGTTAAAAAAAAACGTTGTCGAAAAGAAGGTGTATTTTTACTTTGTAATTGTAATGTCATGAAAAATTTAAATAAATCGATATGAGTTTTATATTAACAAGTAATTTTTCCACAAATATCTTTAAGTTCTTTTATTTCCCTAATACTTGTTCTAATGAGATTTGTCGTTTTTCCATTACTTGTTTAATCGTATCTAAACTCTCTAATGCTGCTATAGTCGCTCGAGCATTATTTAATGGATTATTTGAACCAAGTTGTTTAGATAAAATATTTTTAATTCCAGCTAATTCTAAAACAATCCGTACTGAACCCCCAGCAATTACACCAGTTCCAGGGACAGCAGGTCTAATAAAGACTTTGGAGCCACATTCTACTCCGACGGTAGCATGTGGTATAGTTTTACCTTCAGCAATTGGAACAATTATTACATTTTTTCTTGCATCAGTTTCAGCTTTTTTTATAGCTGTGCTAACCTCTTCAGCTTTACCAACACCAACACCAACCTGGTATTCCATGTCACCAACTACAACTGTTGCTCGAAAACTAATTTTTTTACCACCTTTTACCACTTTAGAAACACGAGAAACTTTTACTACTCTTTTTTCCCAATTTATATCTTTATTTTGATTGGTCATAAATGTGATAAGAAACTGAATAAATTTATCTTTTAAAACTAAAAATTCAACCCAACTAATCGTGCACCCTCTGCTAATTCCTTAATTCTACCATGATAGGATTTTTGCCCTCTATCAAATACTATTTCTTTAATATTTTTTTCTAATAATCTAGTTCCAATAATTTCACCAACAATTTTAGATGCAAATTTATTAGAAGTCTTTTCGCATTTTGCTTTGACTTCTACCTCTAAAGTTGAGCAACTTATAATTGTTGTTGAAGCAGAATCATCAATTACTTGCGCATAAATATGTTTATTAGAACGAAATACAGATAAACGTGGCTTACGGCCATCCCCTTTAATCCTTTTTTTTTCTCGTTTTCCCATAATATTATTTTCCTGATTTTCCTACTTTACGTTTAATAATTTCACCTTTATATAATATACCTTTTCCCTTGTAAGGTTCAGGAGGACGTTTCTCTCTTATTGTCGCAGCTAATTGACCAACAAGTTCTTTATCAAACCCAGTAATAATTATTCCGACATTTTTTTCTACTGTAATTTCAATACCCAAAGGTATTGAAATTAAAATTGGGTGACTATAACCTAAATTTAAAACTAGATCTTTATTATCTAATTGAGCACGATAACCAACACCTTGTAATTCAAGTCTGCGTTCAAATTTTTGTGAAACACCAATTACCATATTATTAATCAAGGTTCGTGTTAACCCATAGAGCTGATTTGTAATTCTTGTATCATCATTCTTAGTCACATAAATCGTATTATCTCTCAGTTCGACAGAAATTAAGTCTGAAATTGTTCTCAAAAGTTTCCCTTGTGGTCCTGAAACCTGAACAATTTTTTCCTTTATTTCAACTTGAACATTAGATGGTACCTTTATTGGTAATTTACCTATTCTTCCCATATAAATTTAAACCTTTATTACCAAATATAACAAATAATTTCACCACCCACGCCTAATTTTTTCGCCTTATTATTAGTTATAATACCCTTTGAAGTAGACAGTATAGCAATACCTAAATTATTCAAAACATTAGGTAAATTACTCTTATCTACATAAATTCTTAAACCAGGTTTACTAATTCTTTTGATGCCTGTAATAATTGGTTGTCGTTTTTGTGTATGATATTTTAAACAAAGTAATAAATATTTTCGATTAGACACCTCAATTTCTTCAAAATTAGAAATATAACCCTCTTCTTTTAAAATTTTTACAACTGAGAATGTTATTTTAGTATTTATTACCCGCACAATTTGATGACGAACCATATTTGCATTTCTAATACGAGTTAATGTATCTGCAATAATATCTGTGGTCACTATATTTTACTACTCCTTTTTAATCAGTTAATGGGAAACCAAATTCTTTTAGAAGAGCAATCCCTTCATTTTTTGTTTTTGCTGTTGTTACTATAGAAATATTAAAACCTTTTATTTGCTCCACATTTTCATAACTAATTTCTGGGAAAACCAATTGTTCTTTTAATCCAAAATTATAATTCCCATTCCGATCAAATCCTTTCAAACTTAGTCCACGAAAATCTCTAATTCTTGGTAAAACTAGATGAATTAATTTTTCTAAAAACGCGTACATTTTTGTGCTTCTAAGAGTTACAGTGATTCCTAAAGTCATTTCTTCCCTAACTTTAAAACCTGCTATCGACTTTTTTGCTTTTGTTAAAATTGGTTGTTGACCGGTAATTAAACGCATTTCCTCAATTGATTTTTGTAATGTTTTATTGTTCTGACCATCTAATCCTAATCCACGATTGACTTGAATTTTAACTAATTTTGGAACTTGATGCTGATTTTTATAATCAAATTGTTTAATCAGATTTGTGAATATTAAATCTTTATATAGGAGTCTTAAATTTTTTGAATTGACTTCATTATTGTTTATCATAATAAATTACTCCTGGTAAAGTGATACGTTTGAACTATGGATAGGAAACTCAATTCTTTTGATTTCTCCACTCTGTCCTGGTCGGGTAGGCTTTATATGTTTAACTCCGATATTAATCCCCTCAATAATCAGTCTATTCTTTTGCTTTAATATTTTTTTTACAAGACCTATTTTTCCTTTTTCTTTTCCAGAAATTATTATTACTTTTTCCCCTATTTTGACATGGGGTTTTAGTTCTAAGATAGCTTTTTTTTTCATTTAAATAACCTCAGGAGCTAATGAAACAATTTTAGTAAAATCCTTATCACGAATTTCTCTTGCAATTGGACCAAAAATTCTTGTTCCTTTAGGATTTTTATCCATATTGATAATAACAGCAGCATTATCATCAAATCGAATGGTCGTACCATCTTTTCTTGAAACAGCTTTCTTTGTTCTAATAACTACAGCTTTAACTATGTCAGATCTTTTAGTTAGCATATTTGGTGTTGCTTCTTTCACAACCCCAATAATAATATCGCCAAGTTTTGCATATTTGCGTCTACCCCCCAGCACACGAATGCACATAATTTTTTTTGCACCTGTATTATCAGCTACCGTTAAATACGTTTGTGGTTGTATCATAATAAATCCTTAAAACCTTAATTACCGATTACTGCTTTATTTAAAATTTTTTTGACTATCCAACGTTTTTTTTTGCTTAATGGTCGACTTTCTTCTAACAAAATTTCATCTCCAATATTACAACTATCGTCTGGATCATGAGCTAAATAACGCTTTGTTCTAACTACCACTTTAGAATAAAATTTGTGTTTATAACGATATTCAACAGCAACAACAACACTTTTCTGCATTTTATTACTTATTACAATACCAAGTCTTTGCATTTTAACCATACATACCTCGTCGTTAGTTACTAATATTTTTAAATACCTTTTCTATGAATAATACCTATTTTTTACTATTTTTTATCATTAACAGTTGTGCTAGCCTATGTTTACTATGTTTTAGTTGATGAGATTTAAAAGATTGTTTTGTTCCACGTCGTAAACGTAATTTAAACAACTCTTTTTTTACATTTAAAATTTCATCGTCTAATTCATTTTGAGTTAGCATTGTGATTTCATCAATTTTTGGTAGACTCATATTCAATTTTGACTCTTTTTTTTAATTTATCTTTGTCAAGAATTTTGTTTTAATTGGCAACTTATAAGAAGCAATTTGTAATGCTTCTTTTGCAAGCTTGAAAGGTACTCCACTTAATTCAAACAAAATATGTCCAGGTTTTACTACAGCAACCCAATATTCAACCGAACCTTTCCCTGATCCCATTCTAGATTCAGCAGCTCTAGCAGTAATTGGTTTATCTGGAAAAACTGTTATCCATAATTTACCACCACGTTTTGTATATCTAGTTATTGTTCTTCTTGTAGCTTCAATTTGTCGTGAAGTTAACCAAGTGGGTTCTAATGCTTGAATAGCATAATCTCCAAAATTAATAGTATTTCCTCTTGAGGCCTTTCCTGTTAATCTTCCACGATGTTGTTTTCGAAATTTTGTTTTTTTAGGACTAAGCATTTTCTTAAATTTTTAAATAATTTTTTTTGTTAATATTTCATTTTTAAAAAGCCAAATTTTAATACCTAGAATACCATATGTTGTTTGCGCAGTTTTATATGAATAATCAATATTAGCACGTAAAGTTTGAAGCGGTACTCGTCCCTCACGAACCCATTCTGTTCTAGCAATTTCTGCACCATTTAATCGGCCAGCAATTTGAACTTTAATTCCTTTTAGTTCATCTTGTGCTCTATAACGTTTAAGAATTTCTCGAATACACATACGAAATGAAACTCTTTCCTCAAGTTTTTTTACTAAAACATCAACTAATATACTAGCTTCTGTATATGGCTTGGTAATTTCAACAATATTAATTAAAACTTTCTTATTTTTTAGAAGAATACTAAGTTCTTCATCTAATTTTCGTAAAAAAGCCCCTGATTTACCGACTATACGTCCTGGTACTACTGATTGTATTTCTATATAAATTCTTTTCTTTGTCTCGTCACGTTTAATGATAAGTTTAGTAATTCCTGAATAACCAACTTTATTCAAAAGTAAAAATTGATATATATATTCTCGAATCTTATAATCTTCTTTTAAAAAAGAAATATAAGAGTTAGTTCCACTATACCATAACGATCTATCTTCTTGTACGACCCCTAGCCTAAAGCCTAAAGGATGTGTTTTATGCCCCATAATTTAGTTTAAGTTTAGTCTTGATTTTATTAAAAATTTATTTATGAAGTTATTAAGTAGTAGTTTCTAAAATTATGGTAATATGACAAGTAGGTTTACGAATCTGATACCCTCTACCTTGAGCACGTGGTCTAAATCTTCGTAAAACTGGACCTTGATCAGCAAATACAGTTTTAACTATTAGATCTTCTTTATTTAAACCGTTGTTATTTTCTGCGTTTGTAGCCGCTGAGTTTAATACTTGCCAAATAGGACCACAAGCTCTGTATGGCATAAATTGTAATAACATTAATGCTTCTAAATAGGAGCGTCCACGGATTTGATCTAAAACACGTCGGACTTTGTTTGATGATATTCTGATATATTTACTTACAGCTTTTACTGTTTGTTTATTTTTCATTTATTTAATAATTATTCAGTTTTATTTTTTTTTTAATCGTCGATCACTACTTTTAATATGCGAACGAAAATTTCTTGTTGGTATAAATTCTCCTAACTTATGCCCAATAATCTGATCGGAAATAAATAATGGTATATGCTTTTTACCATTGTATACTGATATTGTATGGCCAATCATTGATGGAATAATCATTGACGAACGTGACCATGTTTTAATAGATTTTTTTTTCCCTGTTTCATTCATTTTCTCAATTTTTTGTAGCAAATGATAAGCTATAAAAGGGCCTTTGCGAAAAGATCTCGTCATAAATTTATTTAAAGATAAAATTGTAAAAATAATTAAAAGAATATTTATTCTTAAACTCTAGGTCGAACTATATAGATATCACTATATTTTTCTTTTTTTCTTGTTTTAACTCCAAGTGCTGCCTTACCCCAAGGTGTATATGCTTTTGGTCGACCGATTGTTGCACGCCCTTCACCACCCCCATGCGGATGATCACAAGGGTTCATTACAGAACCACGTACTGTTGGTCGAATTCCAAGCCAACGCTTACGACCTGCTTTTCCTAATTTAATATTATTATGATCTCTATTACTAACACTACCAATTGTTGCATAACAATTTTTATGAATAATTCTAATTTCTTTAGAGGGTAAGCGTAGTGTCACGTAATCGCTTTCTTTTGCTAAGATACGCGCTGAAGTTCCAGCTGCTCGAACAATTTGACCACCTTTATTATAAGATAATTCTATATTATGAACCGATGTCCCTAAAGGTATCTTTTCTAAAGGTAAAGCATTTCCAATTTGAACTGGAGCATTTGGACCAGATACAATTTTATTACCTACGCTTAAAGAATCTGGACAAAGAATATAATTCTTATCACCATTTTCATAATGAATTAATGCAATCCTAGCATTACGATTTGGATCATACTCTATAGCAAAAACTACTCCAATAATATTGTGTTTTTTACGTTTGAAATCGATAATACGATATCTTCTTTTATGACCTCCTCCATGATGACGTGTTGTTATTAAACCTTGGTTATTACGTCCCTTTTTTCGATGATTTTTACCAATTAATTTTTTTTCTGGTTTAGATTTAGTAACTTCATCAAACGAGGAAAAAACAGTATTTCTTGTACCAACAGTATAAACTTTGCAAATCCGAATAGCCATAAATATCTCTCCTCTTTAGTTAATAATTTTTTATTAGTTATTAGAAAAGAGATCAATTTTATTATCTTTTGCTAATTTAACTATTACTTTTTTATAACGTGGTCTTACACCTATAAATTGACCTACACGACGTTTTTTTTTTGGTAAATTACAACTATTAATTTTAATTATTTTAACATTAAACAAGAATTCAATTGCGTTTTTTATACTAACTTTATTTAGCCTAGGATCAACCAAGAATGTATATTGGTTATTTTCAAATAATAAATTTGTTTTAGAAGTTATAAGGGGATATTTGATCAAATCAATACTTGAACTAAAATTTATTCTAGCCATTATAAGTTTCCTCAATTATTTTTAAACTATCTTTACTAATAAATAAATGGTCAGATTGTAAAATTGTTATTAAATTTAAAGTGTCTGCACGCATTACTTTAACTGTCTTTATATTTCTAGTTGCTTTAAATAAATTTTCTTCGATGTTTGGTACAATAACTGTTATATTTTTAGAAAAATCTATGTTACAATTTTTAAATAAATTAATAAAAATTTTAGTTTTAATATCTAGGGAACTAAAATCATGATCTATTACATTAATAATTGGTTCTTTTAACATAATTAAGCTTCTTACAGCTAATTTCCATTCTTTGCGATTTAATTTATTATTATAAAGCTTTGGTTTTGGGCCAAAAGAAACACCTCCACCTTTCCAAAGAGGAGAGCGGTTTGATCCTGCACGAGCTCGACCTGTTCCTTTTTGTCGCCAAGGTTTACGTCCTCCACCTTTAACTTCAGATCGAGTTAAAGTACTTACTGTTCCCTGTCGTTCATTTATTCTTTGCGCAATATATGCACGATAAATAATATAATTTTCTGTATCTTGTTTTTCCTTTACTTGTAAAGTTAAAGTTGCTGTTTCTTTATTTTCATCACCTGTTAAAAGTTTAATGGGAAAAGTTAAAACCTTATCTTTCCTAAGATTAGATTTTTCCGTTAAACGTTTATAAAAGTTCAAGAACATGATCATGAATAAACCTCGTTTAGTTTAATTAAGTAATTTAATGAGAAACCACAATATTCAATAAATTTCCGGATTTCCCTGGTACACTCCCCTTTAAAATTAAAAGATTTTGTTTTCCATCAATACCTAAAATTTCTAATTTAGATACAGTAATTTTTTTTGATCCTAATTGCCCAGCCATAAGCTTACCAGGAAAAACTCGACCTGGAGTAGTTCCAGGACCTATTGAACCTGGAGCTCTATGGTTCTTTGAACCATGACTCATTGGTCCACGTTTAAATTTATGTCTTTTTTGGTTTCCACTAAAACCTTTACCAATAGATTTACCCGTAACGTTAACAAATTGTCCAACCTTGAAATTATCAACGGTTAAAATTTGTCCTAACGAATAATCTTCTAAATCCTTAACCCTATACTCACATAAATGATATAAGGGTGATAAACCATTTTTTTCCAAGTGACCCAATTCTGCTTTGTTAAACTTTGAAGGGTGCCCTTTTGAATACCCAATTTGAACTGCGTCATAACCATTATTTTTCTCTGTCTTAAGTTGGGTAATAAAACAGGGACCAACACTTACGACGGTAACAGGTAAGGCTAAACCGTTTTTATCAAAAATTTGCGTCATCCCGATTTTATTTCCAAATATTCCAATAGACACAATTATTTATACTCCAAATTTATATTTTATAATTAAATCAATATACTACTTATATTAATTAAAATGATCGACATATTAAATATTAAGTGAATAATAATTAAGAAAACGAAAACATAACTAAAAAATTTTATTCAATCTTATGAATTAACAATCTTGTCATTTTTTGTCTATGTCCTATCTTTTTACGATACTTTTTTTTAGGTTTCATCTTGAAAACAAGAATTTTCGGCCCCAGAAAATGCTTACTTATTTTTCCTTTTACTAAAACATTTTGTAAGTAAGGTTGGCCTATATGAGTCGTTGTTTTATTTTTGGCAAATAAGATTCGTCGGATTAAGATTGTACTGCCAATTTTAAGAATTAATCTATTAAATTCAATAAATTTTTTTGGTTCTACCCAAAACTGTCGACCGCTTGCTTCTATAATTGCATATTCCATTTCCATTAAACAAAAATCACAAAAACTTAAGGAATAGTATTTCAAATTTCTTGATATGAAAATATTTAGGTTTTCATAAATTTTAAAAGTCTAGGCATAAGCTATCTTCCCAAAGGACTCCTCCTTAAGTATTGTTACTGTTATAGTGTTTCACCATTGAGTTCGAAATGGATCAATGTGGTTCCACTATCCTTTAAACACCAAGACAATAAATTTTTAAAGCTAGAAAAAAGTTCAAGTCCTCGATCTGTTAGTACATCTCAGCTTCATATATTACTATACTTGCACTTAATGCCTATCTAAACGGCTGGTCTTGCCGTGATCTTACTTGTTTTCACAATAAGAGTACTCATCTTGAGGTGGGCTTCCCACTTAGATGCTTTCAGCGGTTATCCTTTCCATACGTAGCTACCCAGCGTTTACCATTGGTATGATAACTGGTACACCAGCGGTATGTTCTTCTCGGTCCTCTCGTACTAAAGAAGAATCCTCTCAATACTCTAACGCCTACACCGGATATGGACCGAACTGTCTCACGACGTTCTGAACCCAGCTCACGTACCGCTTTCATGGGCGAACAGCCCAACCCTTGGGACGTACTACCGCCCCAGGATGCGATGAGCCGACATCGAGGTGCCAAACCTCCCCGTCGATGTGAACTCTTGGGGGAGATCAGCCTGTTATCCCTAGAGTAACTTTTATCCGTTGAGTGACGACTTTTCCACTCAATATCGCCAGATCACTAAGACCGACTTTCGTCTCTGTTCGACTTGTAGGTCTCACAGTCAAGCTTCCTTCTGCCTTTGCACTCTACGATCGATTTCTGACCGATCTGAGGAAACCTTTGTACGCCTCCGTTACCTTTTGGGAGGCGACCGCCCCAGTCAAACTGCCCGCCTGAAACTGTCCCCTAACCGGCTAACGGTATAGGGTTAGAATTCTAGTTTTATTAGAGTGGTATCTCACTGATGGCTCCGCTAATCCCGCAAGACTAACATCAAAGCCTCCCACCTATGCTGCGCAAATAAAACCCGAAACCAATTTCAAGTTACAGTAAAGCTTCATAGGGTCTTTCTGTCCTGGTGCAGGTAGTCCGCATCTTCACAGACAAGTCTATTTCACCGAGTCTCTCTCTGAGACAGTGTCCAAATCGTTACGCCTTTCGTGCGGGTCGGAACTTACCCGACAAGGAATTTCGCTACCTTAGGACCGTTATAGTTACGGCCGCCGTTCACCGGGGCTTCAGTCGTTAGCGTCGTAAATAACTAACCAACTTCTTTAACCTTCCGGCACTGGGCAGGCGTCAGCCCCCATACGTTGTCTTACAACTTAGCGGAGACCTGTGTTTTTGGTAAACAGTCGCTTGGACCTTGTTATTGCAACCTAATAGGTACCCCTTCTCCCGAAGTTACAGGGTTATTTTGCCGAGTTCCTTAGAGAGAGTTATCTCGCGCCCTTTGGTATACTCTACCAACCCACCTGTGTCGGTTTAGAGTACAGGTATTCTTTATTTATGACAGTGCAAGCTTTTCTTGGAAGCATAACATCAACTACTTCTGATAATGCACACATTATTCCGTATTCGTAACTTAGCTCAGAATATTTTCTCTACTCCTCAACACTTCGTATACTTAAACCAATAACCAATATTTGGCTAGTCTAGCTGTCTTCGTCCCTCGTTGTCAATAAAGAATAGTATAGGAATATTAACCCATTGTCCATCGACTACGCTTTTCAGCCTCGCCTTAGGTCCTGACTTACCCCCCGCGGACGAGCCTTCCGGAGGAAACCTTAGGTTTTCAGGGCATCGGATTCTCACCCATGTTTTCGCTACTCAAGCCGACATTCTCACTTCTGCTTCGTCCACGCCCGCTTCCGCTAACGCTTCAATCTACAACAGAACGCTCCCCTACCGATTATCTAAAATTTATTAGTTTTTTAATCTCACAGCTTCGGCAAATTACTTAGTCCCATTCATTTTCGGCGCAGGATTACTCGACCAGTGAGCTATTACGCACTCTTTAAAGGATTGCTGCTTCTAAGCAAACCTCCTGGTTGTTTAAGTCTTCCCACCTCCTTTACCACTTAGTAATTATTTAGGGGCCTTAGCTGGTGATCTGGGCTGTTTCCCTCTTGACAATGGAGCTTATCCCCCATAGTCTTACTGGTTAGCTATACACGTAGTATTCAGAGTTTGCATCGATTTGGTACCGAATTACCAGCCCGCACCGAGACAGTGCTTTACCCCTACGCTATAACACTAACCGCTGCGCCTAAACACATTTCGGGGAGAACCAGCTAGCTCCGAATTCGATTGGCATTTCACCCCTAACCACAGCTCATCTGCTGATTTTTCAACATCAGTCAGTTCGGACCTCCACTTAGTATTACCTAAGCTTCATCCTGGCCATGGTTAGATCATCCGGGTTCGGGTCCGTAATTGGTGACATTGTAACGCCCTATTAAGACTCGTTTTCACTATGGCTCCGGTATTTTTTACCTTAACCTTGCCACCAACTACAAGTCGCCGGCTCATTCTTCAACAGGCACGCAGGCAGACGTTAAAAGTCATCCTTCTGCTGCTTGTAAGCTTACGGTTTCATGTTCTTTTCACTCCCCTCCCGGGGTTCTTTTCACCTTTCCCTCACGGTACTATTCCACTATCGGTCATTCAGTAGTATTTAGCCTTACGAGGTGGTCCTCGCAGATTCACACGGGATTTCACGTGCCCCATGCTACTCGGGAGAATATCTAATCAAACTAAAGTTTGTAAAGTTTTCGACTACAAGATTTTCACTTTCTGGGATTTAGCATTCCAACTAATTCGTCTAACCTTCTCACTTTATTTCGATATTTCCCACAACCCCTTTTTCATAAATAAAATTAAGTAAAAGGTTTAGGCTTGCTCCCAGTTCGCTCGCCGCTACTAAGGGAATCGTTTTTACTTTCTTTTCCTCTAGCTACTAAGATGTTTCAATTCGCTAGGTTCGCTCTTTCCTGCCTATGAATTCAGCAAGTAGTTTAAAAAGTTTCCTCATTCGGATATCTCCGGATCATAGCTTGTTTCCAGCTCCCCGAAGCGTTTCGTCGGTAACCACGTCCTTCTTCGCCTCTGAATACCAAGGTATCCCCCGTAAGCCCTTATTTCCTTGAACTTAAAAAAGTTTTATTTCTAGCTTTAAAAATTAACTCCAACGTGTGGAAATTTATGGAGATAAGCAGACTCGAACTGCTGACATCTGCCTTGCAAAGGCAGCGCTCTACCAACTGAGCTATACCCCCAAATGGGCCATCCTGGATTTGAACCAGGGCCCTCACCCTTATCAGGGGTGCGCTCTAACCAACTGAGCTAATAGCCCTTCTTTAGAAATTATTTAATTTCGTTAGTTTTTGCTCTTAAACAAGAATTATAAAAGATAAAAGCAAAAATATAGAAAACTCATTTTTATTGACCAATTTTTTTCCTGTTAAGGAGGTGATCCAGCCGCACGTTCCCGTACGGCTACCTTGTTACGACTTCACCCCAGTCACTAGCCTTACCTTAGGCGCCTCTCTCCAAAAAGGTTAAGAAAACGACTTCGGGTATAACCAGCTTCCATGGTGTGACGGGCGGTGTGTACAAGACCCGGGAACGGATTCACCGCTGTATAGCTGACCAGCGATTACTAGCGATTCCATCTTCATGAAGGCGAGTTGCAGCCTTCAATCCGAACTTAGAACAAGTTTAGAGATTAGCTTATTTTCACAAATTCGCAACTTTTTGTCTTGTCCAATGTAGCACGTGTGTAGCCCAGGGTATAAGGGGCATGATGACTTGACGTCATCCTCACCTTCCTCCGGTTTATAACCGGCAGTCTTTCAAGATACCTTTTGTAAAGCAACTAGAAACAAGGGTTGCGCTCGTTGCGGGACTTAACCCAACATCTCACGACACGAGCTGACGACAGCCATGCACCACCTGTTTATGTATTCCCGAAGGCACTTTATTCTTTCGAATAAATTTACATAATGTCAAACCCTGGTAAGGTTCTTCGCGTTGCATCGAATTAAACCACATGCTCCACCGCTTGTGCGGGTCCCCGTCAATTCCTTTGAGTTTCACTCTTGCGAGCATAGTTCCCAGGCGGGATACTTAACGCGTTAGCTACGATACTGCATGGATCAATACACGCAACATCTAGTATCCATCGTTTACGGCTAGGACTACTGGGGTATCTAATCCCATTCGCTACCCTAGCTTTCGTCTCTTAGTGTCAGATATAGCCCAGTAAAGTGCCTTCGCCATCGGTGGTCCTTCCAATCTCTACGCATTTCACCGCTCCACTGGAAATTCCCTTTACCCCTACTATCCTCAAGTCTAATAGTTTCTATTACAGTTTTGAAGTTGAGCTTCAAGATTTAATAATAGACTTATTAAACCACCTACAAACGCTTTACGCCCAGTGATTCCGGATAACACTTGCATCCCCCGTCTTACCGCGGCTGCTGGCACGGAGTTAGCCGATGCTTATTCGTCAAGTAACGTCAGAACTTCTTCCTTGACAAAAGAGGTTTACAACCCTGTGGGCTTTCTTCCCTCACGCGGTATTGCTCTGTCAGGCTTTCGCCCATTGCAGAAAATTCCCCACTGCTGCCTCCCGTAGGAGTCTGGACCGTGTCTCAGTTCCAGTGTGACTGATCATCCTCTCAAACCAGCTACTGATCGTCGCCTTGGTAGGCCTTTACCCTTACCAACTAGCTAATCAGACGCAAGCTTTGCTTTAGGCGAATTTCTTCTTTCATAGTTATGATATGCGGCATTAGCAGTCGTTTCCAACTGTTATTCCCCACCTAAAGGTAAATTCTCACGTGTTACTCACCCGTCCGCCACTAAAGTTTTAACACTTTCGTACGACTTGCATGTGTAAAGCATACCGCCAGCGTTCATCCTGAGCCAGGATCAAACTCTCGATAGTTTCCTGAATATTTAAGAAAAATAAATTTTTTATCTTTCTTATTTCTTACTAAATTTAAGAAATATGTTTTCACCTTACCTTTTAACTTACCCCAAAGAGAGATTCAGTGTCAACTTTTCAAAGATATTGCAAAGATAGCTTTTATTTTTTTTACAGAATACTTTATAAAACTTCTTAACTGATATGAAGACATACTTTTTTTAGGGAGAAA